GGTTAGCACGATTAATGATATCAGCCCAAGTGTTAATTACACGGCCTTGACTGTCAACTACAGATTGGTTGAAATTGAATCCATTTAGGTTGAAAGCCATAGTGCTTATGCCTAGAGCGGTAAACCAGATACCTGCTACGGGCCAAGCAGCTAAGAAGAAATGTAAAGAACGGGAGTTGTTGAAACTAGCATATTGGAAGATCAATCGGCCGAAATAACCGTGAGCAGCCACAATATTGTAGGTTTCTTCCTCCTGACCAAATTTGTAACCTGCATTTGCGGACTGATTCTCAGTAGTTTCCCTGATCAAACTGGAAGTTACCAAAGAACCATGCATAGCACTGAATAGAGAGCCGCCGAATACGCCAGCTACACCCAACATGTGGAATGGATGCATAAGGATATTGTGCTCAGCCTGGAATACAATCATGAAATTGAAAGTACCAGAGATTCCTAGAGGCATACCGTCAGAGAAGCTTCCTTGACCAATAGGGTAGATCAAGAAAACGGCAGTAGCAGCTGCAACAGGAGCTGAGTATGCAACAGCAATCCAAGGACGCATACCTAGACGGAAGCTAAGCTCCCACTCACGACCCATATAGCAAGCTACACCAAGTAGGAAGTGTAGAACGATTAGCTCGTAAGGACCCCCGTTGTATAGCCATTCATCGACGGAAGCTGCTTCCCAGATGGGATAGAAGTGCAAACCGATAGCTGCAGAGGTAGGAATAATGGCACCGGAGATAATATTGTTTCCATAAAGAAGAGAACCAGAAACAGGTTCACGAATACCATCAATATCTACTGGAGGAGCTGCGATGAAAGCAATAATGAATACAGAGGTTGCGGTCAATAGGGTAGGGATCATCAAGACGCCGAACCATCCAATGTAAAGACGGTTTTCAGTGCTAGTGATCCAGTCGCAGAAGCGACTCCATAAATTTGCGCTTTCGCGTCTTTCTATAATTGCGGTCATGGTCAGAACTTCGTTTATAAAATCATCAGAGGCTCCCAAGCATAAGGCTTGTTATTTTACAGTATAATATGATCCATGTATCAATGTCAACCAATATCTGGGATGGAATTTAAATATCTATCCCAACGGGATAGATACTTAATCTATACTATATGGATAGAATATAGAGGTATTTTAGATAGACTCTATCTTTTTTAGATATATTCCACACTCTATAGATCTATCTGTGGTTAGATACTCCATCAAATTATTTATTCCTGGTTCCAGAAATGGAGATCAATTGGAATGAGAACAGATAGGATCGAATAAGTATTTTTTTTTTTTTTTTTCGCTATAACGAAGTGCAACGCAATTCTGGAACCAAATTATTAATAAATTTATATGAGTGGAATATCAATTATTTATCACCTTTCTGAGAACCCGTAGTGCGATAGTTCGTTCCCTGTGAATAGAAACAAATATTAAAAAAAAACTTGATTAGATCCAGAACCAGAATAAGTGCACAGAGGTACCTATCAGAAATTTGATCCGGGTTGCCCGGGACTCGAACCCGGAGCTCGTCGGATGGAGTGGATGATCTGCTCTTCAGTATCAGTAAGAGCGAGAAATCTCTCCCCAAACCGTGCTTGCAATTCTCATTGCACACGGCTTTCCCCATGTAATGTATCTATTTCCTATTAGTTCTCGGATAGAAAAATAAAAATGATTCTGAATCGAGGCAATTACTCAAAGAGCATTTCATTGGTCAAATAAGTTTTCTATTTTCAGATCCTGTATCTTTTGCCAGGAATTAGCTAGGGGATTTATCTGGGGAATATCTGAATGCCAAATTCGTTCTCTCTGCGAACGGGCCGCCGCTTTTGATGAAAAAGGCAGAGAATCAAATTCTCGTTCTTTTGAAAACGATTTTTTAAAGAGTTCTGGACCTAATTCCTTCCGAACTACACGTATCGTACTTTTATGTTTACAGGCTAAAGTTTTAGCACATGATAATAAAAGTATATACTTTATACGATATAAACCATCTCGATCAAAGGATCCACTGTAGTAATGAAAAAGATTTCTCCAAATTTGATCGAATCGATCGAGGATATCATCATCTGTTAGACTGGTCCAAGACAATTTACTAATTGGCCGCCCTGATATGTCACAGAATTTTTCTGTAGCCAATAATCCAATTATTGGTACAATCGGAACTATTGGATCCATTTCATTGGTAATAAGAACGGGGATGAATAACTCATCTAGCGTTTTGGTTCTGACCAAAAGAGGGTTCATCCGAACCCTCAAAAAATAACCTGGAGAAGAAGAACAATTCTTGGATAATTGATGAGAACAGACCCTATACGGTTCGGACCAAAGATGGAAATAAAATTGCCGAAAAATTAGAAGATAATATCTACATTTTTTAACTAGGAGATCAGCACCCTTTATAGCTATAATAGGTCTTTCGCCATATCTAACATAGTGAATTTTAGGATCCTTCAACGACCAGATACTTTTCAGTGAATTTCGACGAGAAAAAATGATAATATGTTTTATCTTTCGATGAAAATGAGTTCGCTGAGGGAAAGATCCATGAGACAACGATCGTGAATGAGAGGATCGTTTAAGACGGGAAAATAAAATGGATTCGCATTCACAGACATAATAATTCAACAGGAACAGGAAGAATCTCGTATTTACTCTTGGGACGACAATAATTGATCTTTGTAAATTCTCTGGACTATTTCTATAGTCATAGAGAACAGATCGTAATGGGTGCAAGGAGGGAGCATCTCGGATCCAGCGACGAAAGGTTCGAACCAAAATTTCCGGATGAATAGAATAGGGTATTCGTGCATCTAATATAGAATTTGAATGCGGGAATTTATCCTCTAAGAAGGGAAATATTGAATGGATCGACCGGAAACTCTTACATTCATTCATCCCTTCCACAGAAGATTTTGACCATATAGAGAACGGAACTTCCAGGACCAATGTAAGTGCTTCTAGTACCGATTCAGAATAGAAACTCTTCTTGCGATCAGCTAATGGATTTGGATCGCAATTCACGAATAAAACAATTGAATGATTTTGTTGACGTATTTGACCAATCAAACGTTTTACAGTTAGGAAACTTAATTGATCATTGGAACTTAAATGTTCCATCGGTCTGGAGGAACTTGATACATCCAAATAATGATCATGAGAAATTGCGTAAAGATCTTCCTGAAAAAAGAGTGGATATAAAAAGCATTGTTGCCAAAAGCTATCTTCCTTTCCGCATCTATGGAACTCATCCATTTTCAACCCTCAGCTATGGCCCTCGTTCATGAGAATAACCTCTTTATTTCTGAGAAAATACATGGTGCGATCTAGTCGGAACAAGATAGGAAAAAAGAGATATATCCGGATATCAATATTCTATCTTCTATAGATTTACTACCCAAGGATCTCATTCGTCATGAGGAAGAACGAAAATCTTTTATCCTGGCAACCAATCGCTCTCCTGACTCATGGAATTAATAAACCTGGTCAGTACACTATTTATCTTACACATCTGTACTCGAGTATTTAGGACTCATTGTTAGTGTATAAATCCCTGATCTACTCAGGGAAAACCTCCCGATATTGGGTACTAAACTGCTCTTAACTTCTGATCAGTAAAGGGAATTCCTCGCTCGCTTAATTGAACGAGGAACAGAAGCTCGTTTCTCTGGGTCTACTTATGATTTCAAGTCATATAGCTTTCTCCATTGACTCATTCGACTTAACCGCGAATTGATTCAATCCTATTCACAATTATCACATTTGATCCGAAAGGATGAGCATATTATACATCCATCTAGGTATATAATAGACATTTCCCACCCATTTGATTCCTTAAATCAGATCCGGTCCTGATCGAATACAATCAGGTATCCGAGAAATAATATCAGGTATCATAAAGATCATATGTTGGAACGACATGCTTTTTTTTCCGTTCATTATACTTCGAGGATCAGTCGTAGTCTTCCGAACTTTACCGATGGTATCGACGAGTTTTCTACTTCATTCAAATGTGTAAAAGATCTTAGTCGCACTTAAAAGCCGAGTACTCTACCATTGAGTTAGCAACCCATATTGCGAATAGATATTGAGGATATATACGATCGAAGTGGAATGCGAGGTTACTCAATATGAACCGGTAAATCCTACCAATCTAATTGACGAACGGGAGGGATCAAAAACCTACGTGAATGACCAAATAATTCACTCGTCAGTTCATATCGGAATATGTAGAGTTTCGATCCACCATTCCAGAATAAAGTAATCTAGGTTATGAATAAATGATCCATCGACAGAATTATCATGATTGGATAGAATCACTGATAAACGATGAACCTAAGATATCTATTTCTATTGTGAATGGACGAATTATATCGACACAATACACTATTGTCAATCCAGAATAAGAGATAAATTAATTGTTGGATTGGCGCTATATTGGGACGAGATGTTAGACGCATCGATAGAAAATCCTAGGCTTATTTGTAACCAATAGAACCGATTCAAATATTCGTCATCTTTGTATGGAATCACGTGGAAACGAGATTTACTTGGAGAGTATATAATAAAATAAGAATAATGTTGAGCCAAGGGCATTTGATCCGAATATGAAATGATGTCATAATCCATATCCACGAAACCCATTATGTAAACTACCGCATCGTTTCAGACGATGTTTTGAAGATTCCTCCCTGATCTTGAATCATGATCGAGATCAGTGATCTCGAATCATGATTCGAGACGTGATTATGAATAGTCATTAACTCAAATGATATGATAGGAATAGGTATCGAATCGGATCCACTCTTTTTGTATAGAATACACTCAATGTAATCAATTAATTGATATTTATTAGGTACTTAACTTAATGCTTCTTTAGCTGCGTGCATTACCTCGACAGTAACGTTCAAAATGCCCTTTCGTCGTGCAAATTTTTCTGTATTTCTTTTTACTTCGTCCCTTACAAAACGGGGGATTTTACCCAATTCTTGCCGACTTTCAGGATCCCAAATTGGACTAATATCCGTGGATAAGGATTTAGTCATTATTTCCTTCGTATCATGACCACAAAAAATATCTAGAAGATGATCCTCCATACCCAGAGCGAATGAGTTATAAACTAGATCAGCTATTTGATTAGTACCTTCGTAACCCAGGAAGGGTCGATATCCCAAGGAAAAATTTTGGATATGAGCTGGGGCGGAAATAACTCCACAGGGAATTTCAAGACGTTTACCAATATGACGTTCCATTTGAGTACCAAATATTGCAGAGGGTTCCACGCGAGAGATAATATCTCCTACTTCAGCATGATCATCTGTGATGATTATCTCATCACAAAAATCTTTAATTTGCTCTTTGAACCATTCTGCATCATGTTTACAATAAGTACCTGTACAACTCACACGAATTCCCATCTCTCTAGCAAGTATCTTAGTGATTGAAGCAGCATGAGTTGCATCACCAAAAACGACTGTTTCTTTCCCCGTAAAATTCTGACAATCGATAGATCTTGAGAACCAAGCAGCTTGGGAAACGAATCGAGTTTGTCCATCGATATAGGATTCGTAATCAACCCTTTTGCTCGATAAAATAGGAGCCGCCAAGGTCTCAAGAGATTTCTTTATCTGTCGGATGCACTCGGCCATATCTACAGCTCCCATAGGAGTTGTAGATACATAAGGCATTCCAAATTCCTTATTCAAATACATCGCTGTCATTAAGCCCACTTCACGATAAGGAATTAAATTGAACCGAGCTTTCGGTAAATTTTTCGGATCCTCTACAGATCCTCCTTCAGGAATTATTTGATTAATTCTGATGTCCAGATCTTTTAATAAACGTCTCAACTCACGACAATCATGTCGATTATGAAAACCCAGAGTAAGAATCCCAATTATATTTACAGAAGGTGCATCTGTTACGAATTGATCCAATGTATGGGATTTCTCCAAATAATATCGAACTACCTGTTCCAAAGTTCTATCCGCTGCCTGAATTTCATTCACTTGATAATGATCCACATCCGCAAAAATGACGTTGCAATCGGAGATTATGGATGCTCTATCCACAAAGTTTTTTAAATCCTCTTGCAAGATACTAGAGGTACATGTAGGTGTTAATATTATCAGATCGGGACCTTCCTCCTTATCTTTTCGAATAATATGATCCACAACTCTTTTTCGAGATCCACGTGCTAGTACGTGACGATCTACTATACTAGCAGTTGCAGGAGTAAAATTTCTTTCCCGTTCTAACATAGAACGCATTACATTAAAATAATCATCTCCTAGAGGAGCATGCATAATGGCATGGACATTTTTGAATGAACTAGCTACTCGTAGAGTTCCAATATGAGCAGGACCAGCATACATCCAATGGGCTAATTTCATAAATTGAACCTTATCTCAAATTGATCCGTATTCCCATCTTGCACCACAGATATATCCCTTTATCTCTTCCCTATTGTAATCACATTCCCTTCTGAACTTTAAGTATGGTTAAATTATGATAAAAAGGAAAACAAAGTTGGATCTTTTACGAAAGAAAAAAGGGAAGAGCGAAGGAAGGGAAAACAGGAACCAATGAAATAAGTCTGGGACGGAAGGATTCGAACCTCCGAATAACAGGATCAAAACCTGCTGCCTTACCGCTTGGCCACGCCCCATTCCCATCCTATTTCCCTATTCATATGCTAATGAATACTTATATCAAATTTTTTGTCAACCCATTAGTATCCAAGATTCATTAGATCAGATCTCAATTGGGGAAAAATTTTTGTGGATATTTCAACAAAATAGGTTATTGATGGAATTGGACATAATAGGAGAAACAGAAAAAGTGACAAGAATATCCATTCATTGATCATTTTCTATTAGATTGGGTAAAATGTTGTATGTATGAAAGAATCATCCCTTCCAACCCCAAGTCCGGTCAAACTTGCCGAAGAGCTTCGATCGATTCGATCAATCAAAGACTTTTCTGGCTTTACCCCCCCCCTAATTTTTATTGGAGAATAAAAATGCCAGTTATGTTCAATATTTTTCTAGATGATGCCTTTATTCATTCAAATAATCCCTTTTTTGGAAAATTACCTGAGGCTTATGCAATTTCTGATCCAATTGTCGATGTAATGCCAATTATTCCTGTTCTCTCTTTTCTCTTAGCCTTTGTTTGGCAAGCTGCTGTAAGTTTTCGATAAAAAGTATCCCCTTTTTTCTTTTTCAAGTTTTTGGGTCGCTGTCATTGATCCAATTTTTGTATAACTCTTTCCATTTTTTTGTGACAGAAGTTCTATCCTTGCTCCACCCGACGATACCAGATTCAGATACCTTATCTGCTCCCGGATAAAAACTTTTCCACTCACCTTCATCAATTCCTTCCGATCCCACCGCTCACTTCGGATCGGGCTATTGGGTCACGTATTGATACGATCACCAATGACTTATTTTCATAAATATTCAATAAATCTCTAGTTGATCCAAAAAAATAAGAGGGAAAAAAGACCATTTTGAAAACAAAGAGAAAAATTATATCCTTCTTTCAAATTGATTTTCACACGTGATTCGGAGAAATAATTTCGTGATTTGTAACAATAATACTATGTTTGGTATCAATATCCATATATGGTACAAAGATTGATGATCTATTCGTGTTGTACTTATAATCAGGATTCCGGAGATTACGTAATGCTTACTCTTAAGCTGTTCGTTTACGCAGTAGTGGTATTTTTCATTTCTCTTTTTATCTTTGGATTTCTATCGAACGATCCAGGACGTAATCCCGGACGTAAAGAATAGTGAAAAAAGTCTCTAGGTTAATGGGTCTTTTCCGTTCCGTAGAAAGATTCGGGGTTATTCGTTTTCAGGATCAATAGTGGACGAACGGAGAGAGAGGGATTCGAACCCTCGGTACGGATGATCCGTACTACGGATTAGCAATCCGCCGCTTTGGTCCGCTCAGCCATCTCTCCAAGATGGAAGAGTTCATGTGTAACAAAATGAATGGTGGAGTAAAGGTGTATATCATAGTATGTACAGATTGTATCGGCAATATAATGAATATTGCGATTATTCAGTTGGATAAAGAACAATCCAGTCAATCGTATTGTTCATTTCGTTAAAAATAGTTCTGTATGACTGATTTTTTCTGCTTTTCTTGGCCTGGCCGATGGCCAGGCCAAGAAAAGCAGAAAAAATCATCAGCAGTCATACAGTGCTTGACCTAATTTGATAGCTAGAATACCTGCTGTAAAAGCAAGAAAAAAAGCTATCAAAAATTTAAGCTCTACCATATCTTCATTCCCTCCCCAATGAGTTTGATTAAATGCGTTACATGGATTAGTCCATTTATTTCTCTCCAATATCAAATTTTATTATCTAGATATTGAAGGGTTCTCTATCTATTTAGGGTTCTCTATCTATTTTATGTATTATTGTAAAGATATCAGTTGCTCAAGGCCATAGGTTCCTGATCGAAACTACACCAATGGGTAGGAGTCCGAAGAAGACAAAATAGAAGAAAAGTGATTGATCCCGACAACATTTTATTCATACATTAAGTCGATGGAGGGTGAAAGAAAACCAAATGGATCTAGAAGTTATTGCGCAGCTCACTGTTCTGACTCTGATGGTTGTATCGGGCCCTTTAGTTATTGTTTTATCAGCAATTCGCAAAGGTAATCTATAATTACAATGAGCCATCTCCGGAGATGGCTCATTGTAATGATGAAAACGAGGTAATGATTGATATAAACTTTCAATAGAGGTTGATTGATAACTCCTCATCTTCCTATTGGTTGGACAAAAGATCGATCCATATGTTACAATCAGATCGTGGCGGGTATAGTTTAGTGGTAAAAGTGTGATTCGTTACATTATCAACTCGAATAGTTGAAGGATCTTTTACATGGATCTTTGATCCATCTAAAGCTCTATTTACAGATAGGTTCAAAACCTTCCCTATGAATACCCAGGAATAGCATACCTTCTCGTAATCTGGGTCTGAAATGATGAAAGATAAACACATTTTTGGTTCCAAGATAGCGACACAGAATGTTTGAAAGGTTAGATAAATTACAGATCTATGGGGAAGATATTTTTTCATCGTGACTAAACCTTCAACTTATGGATGGAAGGACCCCAGGTTGAAGCCGAATAGCTATAGAACTATGACTTTGGTTTACTTGGGTTATCGGCATTTCGTTCGAGCTCGGTGGAATTTGTTCTCCTAGGGATCAGAATCAGTAGAAATAGGGAACGAAGTAACTAGAAAGATTTGTGATTATTTTAAACTTTTCAAATTTATCTTTCTATCAGGATCATCTAGAAAGTGAGTAAGTATTCTACGATTTTGGGCCCTTCACTAAAAAAAAAGAGAATAAACTGACGTAGATGCCATGGGTACGATAATAAGGTTTTTTTTTAGAAAAAAAAAAGAGGAGAAAGAAAGGAATTGAAAATTCCTTTCAAAAAGATTTGATATAAATACTCCGCTTCTTCCCTCATACCGCTCTCTATCTCCCATGAAGGAGCCGAATGACATTAAATTCTCATGTTCGGTTCTGAATTAGAGACATCGAATAATAAATGTCGACTATAACCCCTAGCCTTCCAAGCTAACGATGCGGGTTCGATTCCCGCTACCCGCTAACAGATATCTACCTATTCTATATCTATCTAGATAGATATAGAATAGGTAGATATAAAGTGATTAAGTATATAACATAATTTCACGATTCACTCGAAATCAATTAATGTGAAATAGATTCCATTCTTTTCCTATCCTATAACCTCAGTGTGAATAAAAAGGTAGATCGGGACAATGTATGCCAAAGGGAATTCAAATAAAAAAAAGGGAAGAGAAAAAAAAGAGCGTCCATCGTCTAATGGATAGGACAGAGGTCTTCTAAACCTTCGGTATAGGTTCAAATCCTATTGGACGTAATACTCTTCAATTGTTATAAATTGTTGTGCAATGTATTGGATTGGAATGGAACAAATTCTTTAGTTCTTTTTACTGTTCTGAATAATTCCACCAAATGATCAAATATTCATTTTTTTTTCTTGAAGTAAAAAAAGTTCAGTATGTTCCTTAAAGAGCCTCTTCCAGAAGGGCTTTCGCTTCTTCTGTAAATGTACCAGTAGAACGTATAATTTCTCCGAACTGAGGTTTATTTTTTATCAAATAAAAACGTAACCCAAGGAGAAATTTTCTCACCTGTGCTATTTCGAATATATCCAGGTATCCGTTTGTTCCGGTATAAATAGTAGCTATTTGTTCTTCTACAGTCAAAGGAGCCGACTGAGATTGTTTGAGCAACTCACGTAATCGTTGACCCCTCGCCAATTGATCTTGAGTAGCTTTATCAAGATCGGAAGCAAATTGTGCAAAAGCTTCCAACTCTGCAAATTGAGCTAACTCTAATTTCAACTTTCCAGCTACCTTTTTCATAGCTTTTATCTGAGCCGCAGATCCTACTCTAGAGACGGAAATACCCACATTAATAGCAGGTCGGATCCCGGCATTGAATAGATCGGCCGATGAAAATATTTGTCCATCGGTAATGGAAATTGCATTAGTGGGAATATAAGCTGAAACATCTCCAGCTTGAGTCTCAACTATTGGTAGAGCAGTAACACTCCCCTCACCTAACTGGGAACTTAATTTAGCTGCTCTTTCCAAGAGACGGGAATGCAAATAGAAAACATCTCCCGGATAAGCTTCTCGGCCAGGTGGTCTTCTTAATAGAAGAGACATTTGTCGATAAGCTTGTGCCTGTTTGGAGAGATCATCATAAATGATTGATGTGTGTTGTTTTTTATACATGAAGTATTCAGCCAAAGTTGCTCCTGTATAAGGGGCGAGATATTGTAATGTAGCGGGAGAATCCGCAGTTTCCGCTACCACAATGGTATATGCCATTGCGCCACGTTCTCGGAATGTATTAACTACCTGAGCCACGGAAGAAGCTCTTTGACCAATTGCTACATAGACACAGATTACATTTTGACTCTTTTGATTAAGAATAGTATCTGTAGCTACTGCTGTCTTGCCGGTCTGTCTGTCCCCAATAATTAATTCTCGCTGACCACGCCCTATAGGAATCATAGAATCAATAGCAATAAGCCCCGTTTGAAGGGGTTCATATACGGAACGTCTTGATATAATACCTGGAGCGGGAGATTCAATCAGTCGAAATTCGGAAGCTGAAATTTTACCCTTACCATCAATGGGTTGGGCTAGAGCATTTACAACACGACCCAAATACGCATCACTTACTGGTATCTGAGCAATTTTTCCTGTTGCTCTCACGGAACTACCTTCTTGTATCATCAAGCCATCGCCCATTAATACAGCTCCAACATTATCCGATCCCAAATTTAGGGCAATGCCTACTGTACCATCTCCAAATTCCACTAATTCCCCTGCCATTACTTCATCAAGACCATGAATACGAGCAATGCCATCTCCTACTTGAAGTACGGTGCCAAGATTACCAACTCTTACTTCGTTGTTATATTGTTCGATCTGTTTCCGTATAATACTACTAATTTCGTCGAGTCTAATACTTCCCATTAGCACTTATTAATTATCTGTTCAGAAATAGGTCCTTAACCTTTTTAATTATCTATTGAGAAATAGGACCTATAACAACTAATCATTTGTGTTCATCATGGTTCTAAGCAGGCCAATATTGTGATCGATCGTACGTAAATGTAACTCAGTATTCAAACGACTATTCAAAGTTCCTATAGCTCTTCGTAAAGCTTGGCGAGAAACTTGTTGTCGGATCTGGTCAAATGCTCTTTGCTGTTCGGAGTAAATCGTCTCATTCTTGGGATCCTCTAATTGTTCCAAATTATCAGAAGCAGTATTGAGGAGATCCTCTTTCTCTCGTTCTATTTGGGAGTTTCCATTTACCTGGATTTCGTCCGCTATCATTTCCACGTTCCTTAAGCAAGCCCGAGCTTTCTCGAGCTGATCGATAGCTCCTTTACATAGTTCTTCCGAATTCCGAATAGTCTCCAATATTTTCTGTTTACGGTTATCTAATAGATTACTTAATGAAAGTAGATTATCTATTCACAAATTTCACGAATTCATAATCTCTTCCCAAACCGAACACGAATCTTTCGATTCATTCGGCTCTCCTGCTCAGTTCTTTTTTATTCCCCAGGAACGTATACGTTCCCTTCACACCAAGCTTGCCCTTTCCGTTCCGTTTACGGAAGATTAGAATCAATTTATAAAAGACCGAGATCTCCGAAGGCTCTTCCAGCAAAAGGGATTTGCAATTATCAAGAAAGTTTTATGTTGTTTTTGTTTCCCCTTTTCTCTCCTCTTCTTCCCTCATGAAAATTGAATCGTTCCATTCAATCAATTAATTTGTGCCTCCTCCTTTTTGTTCTATCGAATAAATTCCCTTCTGTTTAGGTCGTCAGTTCAGCATTGGAACTAAAATTGGATGGGAGATTGGGACTATTTTTCAGTAAATAGATCAAATTATTCCATTGATATGAATGTTATATATCGGATCAATCTCCAACTATGCCTTTGAATCCATCTCATCTTGACACAGCGGTGGAAAGAATACCCAGTTAGTTGTGCTTAGACTTCAAACAGTTCAGCTTTAACCATTCTAGTGGTCCTCCCTCATTGGTTGTTATAAACTAAGAAGTTCATTTCCCAATCAATTACGAAATGCTATAGTTCTTCGCTATTCCCCATTCGGAAGTAATTCGTTGAGATTATGCACTTTTCTATCTCCAAAGTGCAGCTGGTTGGGCCCAGCCATATTATTCGAATATACAACTCGCACACACTCCCTTTCCAAAATAGATCAGTACACTAAGCACCACACTTGAATTTATTATATTTGTTTCTAAAATATTGGTATTTGATCCGAAACCCCCAGCGGAAGGCCAATAACTCAAGGAAATGAAAGGATCAATTACATTTTTCATACGCTCTCCCCTCATAGATAAGGATATGTTCTACAGAATTTTGTTATTTTCTTATTTGATCCTATCTAGTTCTGGATAATAATATTTGGGATACTTAACTTAGTCCCAGGTCTTTTATAAGGATAAAAAGAATTTGCTTGCCCTATCCACTCCCTTCCCTGCCGCACGCGTCATGAATCTTTCCGACCGAAGTATAGTTATAGGAAGAATAATTCATTTGCTAATTATTCAGATCAGCCTCTCCTGCAGTTTAACAAGTAAATTATTGGAGAAATACTAATGTAATGACGAGGTGTAGGGATATTTTTTTTCAGGATTAAACAAAGGGATTCGCAAATAGAAGCGCTAGGGCCACAACTAGTCCATAAATAGTTAAAGCTTCCATAAAAGCTAAACTTAGCAGTAAGGTACCTCGTATTTTACCTTCTGCTTCTGGTTGTCTCGCAATACCTTCTACAGCTTGGCCCGCAGCAGTGCCCTGGCCAACGCCAGGTCCAATGGAAGCAAGCCCTACAGATAATCCAGCAGCAATAACGGAAGCAGCAGAAATTAAGGGATCCATGGTAATCTCCTCTTACTAAGGTTGGGAAATAGTTGATAATACGACAGTTTCATCTATTGAGTGTTCACCAATGGTAAAATTATGGAACGATTTCTTCCGAACAACTAAGAACAAAAATATTTATTGATGATATCAAAGTGATAATATCAACGAATAGGGTATCCCTTATGCAAATATTTCATCATAAAAAGATTTATTCTTCATAATATTCAAAATAAAGATTCCATTTTATTGGGCATATGAATTCTTATCACGGAGAGAGAATAGACTGCGTAAGAGCCTATAAGTCATTATATATCACATCTATAGATGTGATATTAATCCATATAATCTATAAGGCTTATAATCAATATAAATGGATTAATATATGAAACGAACTATATACAAAGTCAACACGTTCGAAAAAATCCTCCCCTTAATGGGAACAAAAATTTAATCGTTCTACGCCGGTACATTCTTTACTCAAACAACTCCGATTAGTGAACCTGTTCGATCCTATTATCATATTTCTATACAAATGGACCAATCGGATCCACTCTATCTGGAGATCTAATGGACAGAAGTAGTTAACTGATCTTAAATCTTGTTACCAAGCTCTTTTTACTAAGAAATCTGATTTGCTTCTACCATACATATCAAGTCATGCGTTGGTACGATACTTAGAAAATATTCTGTCTGATTGGACAGTTATTTAATGATGACCCTCCATGGATTCACCTATATAAGCTGCAGCTAGAGTTGCAAAGATCAGAGCTTGAATACCGCTCGTAAATAATCCCAGGAACATTACAGGTATAGGAACTATTAAAGGTACCAGAGAAACAAGAACAGCAACTACCAATTCGTCAGCTAATATATTTCCAAAAAGTCGAAAACTAAGTGATAAAGGTTTTGTAAAATCTTCTAAGATGTTAATTGGTAAAAGTATTGGGGTTGGTTGAATATATTTACCAAAATAACCTAACCCCTTCTTTGTAAGACCTGCATAGAAATATGCTACTGACGTAAGTAAAGCTAGAGCAACCGTAGTATTAATATCATTTGTAGGTGCGGCTAACTCCCCCTGAGGTAATTTTAGAATTCCCCAAGGAAGAAGAGCACCTGACCAGTTAGAAACAAAGATAAATAGAAACATAGTTCCAATAAAGGGAACCCAGGGACCATATTCTTCCTCCCCAATCTGAGTTCTGGTCAAGTCCCGAAAAAATTCGAGAATATATTCAACAAAATTTTGACCACCGGTAGGAATGGTTTGTGGATCTCGAACAGCTATGGTAGCTGAACCTAATAAGACAGCAATTACAACCCAAGAAGTTAGAAGTACCTGTCCATGAACTTGAAACCCCCCTATTTGCCAATAAAAATGTTGACCCACCTCCACACCGGATATCTCATAGATATGATTCAGTGTGCTAATAGGAGATCGTACGATATCCATATCCATATTACCCCCTTGTAAAGATGAACTTAAAGAAGAAAATAAATTATTTTTGTCAAATGAGAGATTCCTCAATTATTTCACTCTCATCAGAATTTTTGATGTCACGAGATAATAAAAAGGGTATTCCATTAAGAATATTTTTCAATTTGGAGCAGCCAACCAAATCAATAAATGAAATTCCCTCTTACGAGATCTTGGATGGAATAGCAGCCAACTCAGTAAATCCTCAGGTCCTCCCCCCCCTTTTTTTTATTTTTTTTATTACTTTCTATTAGCCCTTCATATAGCTATAATGACCTTAATGCCCTTCCTTCGCAAATTGCTGACGTTAATCTGTTCAGGATCAATTGGATTGAAGCTATACCATCATCATTGGCTGGAATTGGGATATCCACGAGATCTGGATCACAATCTGTATCAACCAAGCAAATTGTCGGAATACCCAAAGTTCTACATTCCCCAAGAGCAATGGATTCTTCTCGTTGATTGGTAATTATAGCAATATCGGGTAAGCTTGTCATATATCTAATCCCACCTAGATATTTCTGCAATTGGTCTAATTGTCTCTTGAGCATAGCTGCTTCTTTTTTTGGAAGTTGATTGAATCGTCCCGTATCTTGTTCTTTTTTTAAATCCTTGAACTTCTGAAGTCTCGTCTCTGTAGTAGACCAATTAGTTAACATACCACCAAGCCATTTTCTATTTACATAATGACATCGAGCTTCTGTAGCAGCTGATGCTACTAAATCAGTTGCTTGATATTTCGTACCGACTATCAGGAATTGTTTTCCTCTACCTGCTATATCAAACAGCAAATCACAAGCTTCTGATAAAGAACGAGCAGTTTTAGCCAGATTTATAATATGAGTATCTTTACGCTCTGTAAAAATGTAAGGTGCCATCTTAGGGTTCCATTTCCTAGTTTTATGCCCTAAATGAACTCTTGCTTCCATCATCTCTTCCAAATCAATGTTCCAATATCTTCTGCTCATTCTCGTTCGCTTTCCTCCCCAAAATAGCGAAATAAAATGTATCGTAATATCTAATTATTCCAACGGAATCAATTACATCTCAAAGATTGCCTGTCTGTCTAGTACGTGATAGAAACGTTCTCACTCATAGAATATTTGATATTCTTCCTATTATAGAAGAGATATTCATGAACATAACAAGAAATCTATTTCTCAAGACTATTTCTCAAGACTATTTTAATTGCTGTTTTAATATATTGTGATATTTGTAAGAATTGTCTTGAAAGGAAAAAAAATCTACTTTGTCATGATGAAATAAAATGTCCTTCACTTTGTTGCTAAATAGATTCCTATTCCCTATTCTTGGATCTATTCCGTTTCGTTTCCCTGAACGGTGAATATGTTGCCCAGTACCGGCAGGTATCATCCCCCCGAGAATAACATTTTCCTTCAAGCCTTTCAACCAATCGATGCGACCTTGTAGAGCAGCTTTAGCTAAGACCCGAGCAGTTTCTTGGAAACTCGCTTCGGATATAAAACTTTGAGTATTCAGAGATGCCCTTGTTATTCCTAATAACATGGTTTGATAGTAGATTGCCTCTTCCAGAGCACGATCCATTCTCTGTGCTCGTGATAATACAATGAGTTCCCCCGGTGAAAAAACATTAGCCGTTCCATCTTCTGAAATTAAGACTTTCGATGTCATTTGGCGTACAATAACCTCTATATGCTTATCACCAATTCGTACCCCTTGGGATCGGTAAACTTTTTGAATCTGATTGACCAAATGAATCTGACTTTGTTCCATAGTTATCCTAGCGCTTATGAATAACCCCCAAAGACTTCCAAGAAATCTTGTCATATCTCCGGTCCAATTTTCAAAACTTTCTTTCAGATTCATCGATATTGAATTATTCAAACGGGCTTCTGACAATTGTTCAACTTTAGGAAGACCTTGAATTATATCACTGGATTTGAACCTTTCATATATCAATGTTATCAATGTATCTCCTTTGTCAAGAATTTTTCCATAATGACTATGGACAGTTGCTTTTCGAGTAGCCAAATAAGGTTTAGCTGATCTAATGACTAAAGATTCCTCATCAACTGCTATAATTTGACCAGATTCGGGGAGTGGTTCATCCTCGGATATCCATACACTTTCAGGAATCAATTGTCCAAGACTAACTACTGGAAATGTTTTTTCGCAGAATTCGGATTCGGATGAGGAAGAGCACCAATTTGGACCCAATAGATTGGAAATGATGTTCCTGCACGGATCGAAATGATAAATTATCATATTTTCGTCCATGAAATAATATTTAGGTACTTGGAAAGTATTGAAAGAATTGTGGAAAATGGAATGTTTCTTTGATAATACTTTTTTATAAGTTAGAAAATGGGAGGATGGAAAACGGTTGGTTATACTATGTAAATTACCCAAGAGACCTGAAAATTCAATGATTTTTCTCATAGGATCCTTTCTATTTGATTGATTTCCCGTATCATAACATTTAGAATCATTGAATAGAACGATTCGAAAATAGTCGGATGGTGATAGAACCATAAAAGATCCACTGTCTTCTTCCCCATTAGATAATGAACAAATAATTCCTTGATGCTTACTAATTAATTGACTCGCCCCATTGGAAGATAAAAGATTAGTGTGGTCCAAATTGTTATGGAACATCAAATTTGGACTTGTTTTATTGTCCCTTCTCCCCATGAAAAAAGGGGGGTATTTCATCAAGCTAATTTGAACCATATTGTTAACGATCTTATTTGTTCTTACTGAAATAAGAGAAACATAAGCCTCAGATTCTATAGAATCTATTTGTTCCCAATCAAATCCTATACAAGTTCGAACCAATGGAATACTTATATCACTCATTACTTGGATTCGTTCACCGTCTTCATACGAAATAGAATAGCTAATTTGAATCTGCAAGTTGTCCCCTTCCCTCGATAAATCTAGGGAAAACGGTGTTGTCATATTCGACCCATCAGGTATTCCATGTTCTACGTTAGAATATCCAAAAATGGAATTTCTCTGTAGAATACCACTTTTGGGTATTCTAAGAATCGCATCAGGACAAGGTATTATTTTTTTTTCCCATTCTTTATCACACTGCAATGAGACGATGAATCGATTCATTTGCTTTTTCCCCTTAATATTGTAATTATTAGGGTAAAAGACATAAATAGAGTCTCGATGCTTGTTGGATATGGTCCGATCAGTTTCAGTTTCTGAATAACTGAAGATTTGTTCTTCCTTCTCATAGCAATTTGAGTCACCTGATCTATGTTCCACTTGATCCACGTAAGAATCGGAAAGTGATTGATGTTTGGCAACAAAAGGTTGAACATATACTTGATCCTGATACTTATGAAATGGAAAGGGTACTACACGGGATCCGTATATACCTCCCGATAATATCCATAGATAACCCGTCCTGAGTATAGGATGAACATTACCCTGTACATATTCAGGTGCATGACACACATTGGTACTCCAGTGCATTTCTCCTTCTAAGTCAGAATATATATTTTTGCGAACTTTTTCCTTGAAGGAAGATGTTCTAGCACGAACCTCGGCAATAAGCTGTTCCGATTCCACATATTGATCATTCTGAACCAAAAGCAAACTTTGTGGTGGAATGGTTAAGTTCTGTACTTGATCCTGACCATCAATAGTAATGGATAAGTTATTATGACATAGATAAGCAGGATGTCCATTACGTGTACGTGTGGGATAAACCAAATTTTCATTGAATTCAATCTTTCCATTGAAAGGGGCTCGTATATGTTCTGCAATATCACCAGTAAATACCCCCCCGGTATGAAAAGTCCTTAGTGTTAGTTGAGTTCCTGGTTCTCCAATGGATTGGCCCGCAATAATACCTACTGCTTCTCCTAATTCAATCAAGTGACTGTGAGTAGTACTCCGACCATAACATAATTGACAAATCCGAGATATACTCTTGCAAGTAAAGGGGGTTCGTATATATATTGGTTGTGTTCGAAGGTTTATTAATTGATTGGCAAGTCCAACTCCAATATCCTGATTGCGCGTGGCAATGCATCTCCTATTTATATATACATCGTCTGCTAGCACACGGCCAATCAGTATTTGTGTTCGTACAACAATTTCATTTCTGTCCCTCTCTCGACCTCGAATGGGACTTACGAAAATACCTTGGATAGTGCCACAATCTGTTCTACGTACTACAATGTGTTGAACTACTTCAACGAGTCTACGTGTGAGGTATCCAGCATCTGCTGTTCGTACAGCAGTATCCACAACTCCTTTACGAGCCCCATAACAGGAAATAATATATTCCGTTAAAGAGAGCCCTTCGCGTAAATTCCGTCGAATGGGTAGATCGATGATTTGTCCTTGAGGATCTGACATTAATCCTCTCATACCTACTAATTGGTGAACCTGAGATGTACTTCCCCTAGCTCCTGAGAAGGACATCACATGTACTGGATTTAAGGGATCAGTCATGCTAAAATTCGGATTCATTTCTTTTCTCAAATATTCACTGGTAGCATACCATATCTCAATCGATTGACGTAATTTTTCCACTGCGTGTACATTCCCATAATGATTCTGTTTCTCCGAAACAGAACCTTGTTGCTCCGCATCTTGGACGAGCCATCCTTTGGAAGGCGCTGTTAAAAGATCATCAATTCCTAATGAAATAGCTGTATCAGTAGCTTGTTGAAAACCCGAAGTCTTGAGTTGATCCAAGATATGTGATGTATATGTCATTCCGAAGTGATCTATTAATCTGCTAATAAGCTTTTTAATGGCAGTTTTATCCATCACTTTATTATAAAAGGGCAAATTATCAAAGGGCAATCTAGTTCGTTCCTTCATAAGGAAAAATCTCCATATTTTCATGAGCAGGATTAAGCAATGGGTTCAAGCCGGTTATTCGAAGGCTTCCTCGATCTCTATATCTGCACTAATGAAAAAATCATAAGATCAATAACATTAGATCCTGAGAGCTGGTAGTGATTTATTTGGGTGTTCAGAACAGGCAAACCCTTGTATGGCTTCTTCCATTTCTCGATTGAAACGAGTACGACCAACAGTTGTTCGAATGTATATATTAAGGATTTCTCCCATTCTACCTTTTCTTATTCGATAATGTTCATGGATTTCGTGGAAAGTACCCAAAGATTCGTATTGAACTTCGATAGGGGCTTCTTGGTTTACTGAGGTAATGATACGTAAATCCACTTCCCCCCACCGGAGCCATAAGGGGCTGTATAAGTCAATTCGTTTCTGTCGGTAAGCTCTGAGCACATCATCATAACTATAAAAGGAAGGTTTCTTACAAGAAAAGCTTTTATTTTCCGAGTGATACGGATGGTACCTATTCCCATAAATACCTTGACTATTTTGGACCGTTGATATATAAAGTCCAAGAAGCATATCCTGAGTCGGTATAGAAATAGGATCCCCGATAGCTGGAGACAAAAGATTTGTCTCAGAAAACATGAGTAAACGAGCTTCTGCTCTAGCTTCCAGAGATAAAGGTACATGGACAGCCATCTGATCTCCGTCGAAGTCTGCATTAAATCCCCCACAAACCGATGGATGTAAACGAATGGCACGTCCTTCTACTAAAATAGGTTGAAACGCTTGTATTCCCAATTTGTGTAAGGTAGGTGCTCGATTCAACAATATGGGATGTCCTTGCATAACCTCTTGAAGTACTTCCCATACAATGGGTCCCTTATCTCGAATCATACTTTTAGCAGTTCTTAGGTTGGGAGCAATATGTCGTCCGATGAGACTACGAATTAAAAATGCTTGAAAAAGCTCTATTGCTATTTCTGAGGGTAATCCACATTGGTACAATGATAGAAAGGGACCCACCACAATAACGGAACGACCTGAATAATCAACTCGTTTGCCTAGTAAATTTTCACGAAATCTTCCCTCTTTGCCTTCGATCACATCTGAGAACGATTTATAAGGCCTATTATGACTGTCTCTCATTGGTTGTCTGCAGATACCATTATCGAGAAGTGCATCTACGGCTTCCTGGATCAATTTTGTTTGATAAATAACAAATGACTCAGATCCACTTCTTGCTAATAAATTTGTAAGAGTATTATTCCGATTGATAACTCTTCGATAAAGTTCATTTAGATCTGACGAGGTAATAAGTCCACCTTCACCTAATTGAACGATTGGCCTCGGTTCGGGAGGAAGAACTGGTAATAGGCATAAGACCATCCATTTTGGTTCTATATTTGTTCGGAGAAAATGTTTAGCCAATTTCATGCGTCCAACCAGAAAATCCTTTCTTCTTCTAATTTTTTCATCCTCCCATCTATCCACAGTAGATTCTTGGTTCTCTTCCAATCTATTCCATTTCAATTCCACCAAGTTCTTCCATTCCATATGTGAACGATCTATAATCATTTGCAGATCCAGACCCATTAGTTGTTTCCCGATAGCATCTCCCCCAGTAGCTATTTCTCTCTCTTTAAATGTTCCAGAACCCCGAGGAAAGAGGTAATAAGGACGAGCAGAGAGGTAATGAGGAATAATCTCTCTCCAGGATTGAATCTCATAATCGAATGTACCCCGTGATCTCAATAAAGTTGGTTTGTTAGCTATGGGCCTAGCAAGAAAAAGATTTGGATAGGTTATTCTAAGATTTCCCCCCCTTCAGGATCGGACGTGAAAGTTTCCTCTCATCCGGCTCAAGTAACTAAAAAAAAAGATGCAAAAACTCTTTTTCGCTCTGAAGAGAGATCGCTACTCTCTGCTCAAGTTCCAAGTGAAATTGAGTATTCCTTTATGTTATGATTCTACAACATAGATATGGAATTATTGAGCAGTCTCCTCCCTTTCGAACAATCCTTTTCTTCTTGAAAGACCTTCAATTAGGGATTTACTTGTCTTTATCTCGTTCCATTTGATCCTTTAGGTTCCTGCTTGCTTTGCTTTACTTCGATGGTTACAATACTATTGATCGAAGCATATGTGCGATGAATAGACTCCTATAGCCATATCTTCGGTCCGGAATACCTCTATTCAGGGCTAACCCAAATAAAAGAGAATGAATTTCAAATTCCATTATCTGAAAGAAGTGTTTTCACGAAGTTCAATTAGCAATTTGATAAATAATATCTAAACCCTGGACTAATTCCTCTTTCTCAGCATCTTGAAAAGATGCTTATAATTCTGAGCTTCATGCTACTCCTCTGGAGGGTCATGTCAGAGCTAAAGGCATCCCAATGAGATTTAATAGGATGACAGTTCCTGATTACGGATCTGTATGATCGGAACTTGTGATCAAGTCACACATCGCAGTATACTGGACCTTCTAATTCTTTCCGAGTTTTAGCTAATAGATTCGCAATATAACTGGGAAGGCGTTTCAAATACCATACGTGAACCACCGGGCATGCCAGTTTAATGTATCCCATTTGATATCTTCGAATTCGAGAATCAACGAATTCAACTCCACATTGTGTGCAAAATTTTGCATCTATCTTCTCATTTCCAATCCCTGGAGAATTTCCACAAGAACAAACTCCACTTTTGATAGGTCCAAAGATTCTTTCACAAAACGATCCATCTCTTTCTGGTTTATTAGTTTCATAATGTAGAGTATGAGGTTTAGTCACCTGTCCAACTATCTCACCATTAGGTAAAATTTTTTCGGACCAAGCACAAATCTGTTCGGGAGAAGCTAATCCAATTCGAAGTTGTTGATGTTTATTCTGGTCAATCATAAAAGATCTCAATTTATTGTGATCAAACTTCCTCTCTATCTATCTGAAAGTTTTTCTCAGATATAATAGCATGATTCAATTCTAGAGCTAAAGATCGTAATTCTCGAATGAGCAATCGGAAAGATTCTGGAGCAGTGTCAGGTTTAGGTATTGGCCCTCCAGTGATAATGGCACCAAGTACTTCATTACGAGTTCTAATATGGTCAGATTTGAGAGTAAGCATCTCTTGTAAAATATAAGCAACACCAAAACCTTCTAGAGCCCAAACTTCCATTTCTCCTATTCGTTGCCCCCCTCGTTTGGATTTTCCTCTAAGAGGTTGTTGTGTAACCCGTGCATAAGGTCCACTCGAACGTGCATGTATTTTCTCATCAACTTGATGACTCAATTTCGACATATAAGCTTTTCCTATTGTAACAGGTTGTTCAAAAACATCTCCTGTTCTTCCATCAATTAATCTATGTTTTCCAGGATGATCTGGTTCGAATACCCATGGATTAGCTGTTTGCTCACTAGCTTTGTAAAGTTCAGGAAACACTAGTTTTCTCGAAGCTTCTCGCTCGTATTTTTCGTCAAAAGGTGTTATTCTATAATGTTTGTTCATCGGGTTTCCTGCTAAACCGGGCAAACATTCAAAGATCTGTCCTACATTCATTCGTGAAGGTACCCCTAATGGATTCAATACCATATCAACTGGTATTCCATTTTGCAAATAGGGCATATCTTGTCTGGGCAAAACTATTGAAATAATACCTTTATTACCATGCCTTCCAGATACTTTATCACCCACTTGTATCTTACGTTTTTGTGATATATATACGTGTACTGTTTCCGCATTATCACCGGAATCATCTACTCTATTGATCCATCTCACGTCGATAACTCGACCCCTTCCACCTATAGGTGCTCTGAGACAATTTTCTCTCGCAGTGGATACCTCAATACCAAATATGGTTTGTAATAATCTTCCTTCTGGGGTACATAATGATTCTTCTATTGTTTGAGGCGTTAATTTACCTACCAAAACATCACCTGTTTCTATCCAAGATCCTAGCATTACAAGACCATTTTCGTCCAAATGACGAAGTAAATGAGCATCTAAATGAGGTATTTCTCTAGTGATTCTTTCAGGACCCTGGCTCGTCATACAGATTTCAATCCTGTATCTTACGATATGGAAAGAGGTATAAATATCTTCATATACCAGACGTTCACTAATGAGTATTGCGTCTTCGAAATTGTATCCTTCCCATGGCATATAAGCTACTAAAACGTTTTTTCCCAAAGATAGTTCTCCGCCTACCGTAGTCGCACCATCCGCCAGAATTTGTCCCTTCTTTACACATTCCCCTTGATGAATTTGAGGTTTTTGATGCGTACAAGTATTGGTATTAGAACGTTGATATATAACCGATTCTGTTCGTACAGTGTCTCCATTAACCGATGAAGTTATATTTACAGCATCGATATACTCGATCCTTCCCTCTTGTGTAGCTATAGCTACACTTCCTGAATCTAGAGCTGCTTGACCTTCCAACCCAGTTCCGGCAATGCACTTCTCGGGTCGAAAAAGTGGAACTGCTTGACGCTGCATATTAGAACCCATTAGAGCGCGATTCGCATCATTATGTTCGAGAAAAGGAATAAGGGAAACTCCAACGGAAAAATATTGGAAAGGAAAAATACTTCTGAAATGGATTTGTTCCCATGCAATAACTATAAATTCTTGTCGGTATCGAGCTGGAGTAATTTGTTCCTCTTGAATTCCTTGATTTAACGCCAAAGAATTTCCCGTAGCTATCCGATAGTATTCATCCTCATCTTCTCCCGGTAGTAGATAAACCATATGTTCTTCTCTCGATCTCTCGGAGATCTTATAGAATGGACTTTGTAAAGAACCACAATCACCAATCTTTGCATGAATAGATAATGATGCAACAAGTCCAGCATTCATTCCTTCGGACGTATCGATTGGACAAATACGCCCATAATAACTGGGATGAATATCCCGTGTCCGAAAACTAGCAGTTCGCCCTGTTAAGCCCCCAGGACCTAAATGGCTCAATTTTCGCCCATGAGCTATTTCCGTCAATGGATTAGTTTGATCCAAAAATTGGGATAAGGGGTGTGAACCAAAAAAATCTTGAAAAGTGTTTTTTAATAGAGTTGAAGTGACCAAGTTCTGAGGAGTTGATCTGCGCTTGGTTGCTCTGCGTATAGTTCTTTTAACTGCATCTTCTAAACGACCTAGAGCTAATCTAAATTGATTCTGTAATAAATCTGCTACAGAACGAATCCGTCGATTTCTGAGGTGATCTATATCATCGAGTGTACCCATTCCAAATTTAACCCCGATAAGGTAATCCACAGCAGCCAATACATCTTGTGGTAATGAAAAAATCTCGTTCTCGGGTATATCAAGGTTCAGTTTTTGGTTCAGATTTCGTCGACCAATCTTTCCCAATTCACATCTTTTTCGGAAAAATTTTTTTTGCAATTCTTTACATAGAGACTCGGAAAATACCAAATCGCCACTTATACAGTAGAGTTTTTTATAAAACTCCAGAATGGCTTTTTCCCTCGACCATAGATATTCCTCCCGCTCCCACCTCCCCTTCTTCTTCAATAAAAATAAAAATCTTTCGGGATAGCGAGTATTGTCCAGAATCTCTTCGAGATTTAAACCCATAGCTGATAATAGAACTGGAATAGATATTTTTTGTTTTCTGCTTACACGAGCCCATATCCTTTCTCCCACATCGATCTCTAATTTCGATCTTCTTCCCCAATCTGAAATCAGAGTGCCAGTATATATATAATTAATTCTATTATGGTCTAATTCCGAACGGTAATAAATACCAGGACTTATTAATATTTGATTAACTACGACTCTGTAAATCCCATTTACTACAAATGTTCCATGGGAATTCATTAAAGGAATATTTCCGAGAAATACAGTTTGTTTCTGTATCTTCCTACTATTCCTCCGAATCGATCTTGCTGGTACATATAATTCAGAGTAATATGTAAGGGACTGATATACAGCATCTCTCTCTTTGATGAAAGGTTCTGCTAATTCATATTCATTACCAAAAAGCCTGAATTCAATTTCTTTATCTATATCCTCAATTTTTGGAAAATTATGAAGTTCTTCCATCAAGCCCTGATCGATAAAACGACAAAATCCTTCAAATTGTATCTTACCAAATTCAGGGATTGTAAACGCTCCCTCATTTTCATCTAATCGCATTGGAAGTTTCCCATCTGTAGAAAAATCTATTAAATTATTCCCGATTGATCTATATGGATCAATCCGACAAAAAAGATTCGGATGTATATTCAGTCTTCACTATATCCCATGAAATTCTACCCGTATCCAGATATACTTCCAATTAAAAAAAAAAAAAAGGATAAGGAAGAGGTACTTTGATACTTTCTTCCAACCACGTGAAATGGAGCTATGAACGAATGAATCAAACCATTCTTAAATGTTAATCTCACTTAGAAAATTTCCTAATGAAAATAGTCAGATCGAAAGAAAGACGGAGAACAAATTAGATCCATTTCCTTTATGGTTGACTTTAGCATACATCTCATACTATACTTAAAGGACGGACGAATGACTTGAAAGGACAAAAGATTCGATCTGTCCATGGGATTCCCATATCTCGGCGACATAGCCAAGCGGTAAGGCAGAGGACTGCAAATCCTCCATCCCCAGTTCGAATCCGGGTGTCGCCTTGTTGAGGTAAGTAAATGGAAGGAAAAGTCTGTATTTCCATTACAGAACCTCTGGAGACATATTGGTACATATTACCAATATAGATAGTGAGTTACGTACATTTGATCCCGATTCCGTCGTGAATGTACGACCCTCGAGTTAGTTATAGTAACTTGTTGGTCAATGAACAAATGGATTTATTGATCTCTCATATCAGCTCGAACGTCAGTAACGTTCAGAATGCAAAGGTGGACCATTCATTTCAACTTCAACTTTGCACTATGGTTAATAGTTCCCTTATCATCTCGATGATGAAATCATTATTTTTTAGAGAACATGATCCGTATGGATATAGTCGGTATAACTTGGGCTGCTTTAATGGTAGTTTTTACATTTTCCCTTTCACTCGTAGTATGGGGGAGAAGTGGGCTATAATGGTAATGCTTAAGAATCAATTATTGCGTTCCTTCCATATCATGCATGGTAATATATTCTGTTCCATAAGGATCCAGTAATATTGAATCTTCGTTCCAAATTGAAACACTCTACATGGAATTATTTCCTCTTTATCCCCGTAAGGGATGTACGTAATCCCTTATAATTATCATTTTCCTATGAAAAATCTTATTTTCTTCAACAGGTTTGAATTCATTAGTTCTTTTCTAGAATGAGTCGATAATCTCATTTCTTCCACTGAAGAACGATCTCTCTTCTCTTTCTTAGTAGGAATAGAAAGAGTCCCTGTTTTATCGGATGGTTCCGAATTGAATTGATCGGATCTGATATGAATTCCGTTCTCGGAAAAATATGGGACATAAGTCATAGATTCCTTTGCTTTTTCATATACCATTTCAAGTGCTATATCTAACATGTGCTAGATATAGATGTTCGTACCGAAAAAAAGATGTTCAACTTTGATCCTAAAGAATCCGCAAGTACGTTCAGAATTAAGTCTGTCTGCATTGGGTCTATTTTTCCAGGAGCAGGAAGAAGGTGATGTGATCAGCTCCGCTATTTTATGGTACGAGGTCCTTCATCCTACATTTACCATATATGGATAAGTACCATTAAGATATATTTATCCATATATGGGTGTAAAAGAAGAAGTAGTACAAAAGAAAAGGTTAGATATTCTTTTCCTCCGTACTACTTCTTCTTTTCTTTTCAAAAAAAATTAAAAGCAATCCCTACCCTGTATTGTTGTAATACAATAGATCCACCCTATATTGTTGTAATATAAAAGATCTCATAACCTATTTTATACTTATGATCTGGATCATAAAGATCTATCTAGTGATCAGCAATCAATTGATTTTCATCAAAATCAATTGCTTCCACTGCTTGCACTGGCCGTTTTGACGTAAGGGATAAGTAGAAAAGCAGTAGGAACTGCAAGGAACAGTAGAACAGCAATAAATGCAAGGGTATTTACTTCCATGATCTCCTTATTTTAACTTTGTTCAAAAATAGCTCGAGATTTGATCTCATTTTGATCTCATTTTGATCTCATAGAGATGAATGAATCTTTCTTTCAAGATCCATGAAATAGATGTATGTCATTGATAGAATTGGTTCGAGTAACGGAATCTAACTAATGGATTGAATGAATTCTTCGATGGAAATAGTATAACCTAATACGATCACTTTTGATAAGACTAGTAGTAAAAACTTACGTGCATCAGAAAACGTTCCGATCAACACATGTCTGGTATAATTTCGAAAGAATAGGATTCGTACGAATAAGAACCTTATGCTCCTCCAGAAGACGTTCGTCAGACATGAGAGATATTTTGCTTGGATCTCCACGATTTAGATGGAATTGTGAATCTATCCCGCTTCGGTGATGATATAGAAAGAAGTATCCCATATCGAATTTATCCAGAGGCCCACCCATGACCCTGGAATGATAAGGACTAGTCCGTCCAGATCCTGACATGATCATTCACAGTTCACTTACTATTGGATCGGGACTGACGGGACTCGAACCCGCAACTTCCGTCTTGACAGGGCGGTACTCTAACCAATTGAGCTACAATCCCAATACAGTACAGTTCACCTACTATTAGATAATATTTATTTCATGATAGGTGCTAGATAGGTCATATAGATTATGCGAGTGCTAGGTCGATTAAATATCTTATCCTTCTCTTTCATTTTTGAAATGTATCGATTCATACGGAATTGGGCATCTACGATATGAATAGATATCGATGTCGGGGTTCAATAACCAATTATCTTTTCATTCATGATTAGCATGAATATAACCATACCGATAGATTGGTATTGATGATATTGGTTGGGTCGAGCTGGATTTGAACCAGCGTAGGCATATTGCCAACGGATTTACAGTCCGTCCTCATTAACCACTCGGGCATCGACCCAGGAACAAGACAGTAATTGAAAATTATTTAGGATACCTAACGAATGGATCATGGTACCCCCAGGGGAAGTTGAATCCCCGTTGCCTCCTTGAAAGAGAGATGTCCTGATCCACTAGACGATAGGGGCCACCAATCTATTCTTTATAATATGAAAGTGATCGGGAAGTTGTCAATAATATTACAAGAATTCTTGGTTTCCTCAAGGTTTTTTTCAATAAACTTGCCTATCGATAAAATGGAGTCCCTTCAGAAATTAAATATTGCAACTAAAACAACTCTAAAGCAATTTACGGAATCTATATTTGTGATCCATCGGCCCAGTTCCGATAAAAAAGACTTTATGGACTCAAATTATACAAAATGTTTCATACTTGATAATTTTGATAATTTAAATTATTTTGATAATTTAAATAATTTTGATAATTTAAATAATTTTGATAATTTAAATAATTTAAATTATTTAAATAGTGAATGGGGCTTATCGTTCTCTAATCGAAGTTATCCGGAAAAGACTCAAAAAAAAGTATAAATGGGTTGGTTGGACAAAAGATCGATCCGTATGTTACAATCGGATCGTGGCGGGTATAGTTTAGCGGTAAAAGTGTGATTCGTTACATTATCAACTCGAATAATGGAAGGATCTTTTACATGGATCTTTGATCCATCTAAAGCTCTATTTCCAGATAGGTTCAAAACCTCCCCTATACCATCCATCCAGAGTTCATATGTTACACAACTTCATATACTTTACGTTCCCATATTAGAGTATAGTGCTTCACTTCTTTCCATTAAAACAAATGCCCGTTGGTGTTCCAAAAGTGCCTTTCCGAGCCCCTGGAGATGAAGATGCAACTTGGGTCGACTTATACAACCGACTTTATCGAGAGAGATTACTTTTTTTGGCTCAGGATATCAATCACGAGATTGCAAATCAACTCATGGGTCTCATGGTATATTTGAGTGCAGAAGATTCAAATAAAGATATTTTCTCATTTATCAACTGTCCCGGTGGATCAGTAATACCAGGGGTAGGTCTTTTCGATATGATGCAAGCAATAGTACCAGATGTACATACAATATGCATGGGGGTAGCTGCTTCAATGGGATCTTTCATCCTAATCGGGGGAGAAATGCCTAAACGTATAGCATTACCTCACGCTAGGATTATGATCCACCAACCTGCTAGTTCCTATTATGACGGATCGGCTGCAGATTTTCATAACGAATCGAAACACGTAACGATGCTTCGCGATTACATAACCAGATGTTATATAGAAAGAACGGACCAACCCGGAGAGGTAATTCAACGGGACCTGAACAGAGATGTTTTTATGTCAGCAACAGAAGCCCAAGCTTATGGCATTGTTGATGTCGTAGCGGAAGGTTGATCTCATAGCGGAAGATCCTCTTTTTTAATTTATTTTTATAATGAACTGTAAACTGTGATCTCTTTGTTCCTTTTCAAAAAAAAAAAAGGGGGGGGGGAAGTGATTCATTTCATAATCACCTGATATGGTATGGTTAGGATCAATCCGAACCAGTTGATTCCGCATACAATACAGCTAGAATGCCCACTATTCAACAACTTATTAGAAATGCAAGACAGCCAATAGAGAATAGAAAAAAATCTCCTGCTCTTCGAGGATGTCCTCAGCGTAGAGGAGTATGTGCTAGGGTGTATGTGCGACTCGTTTGGATCAGAAACTTAAACAGACTGGGAAATTCTTACAACGGAATAACAGAAGAATTTTCCCGCTGTAATCAAGTAAAGATCCATCATCTAACCTTACCGGGGATGAAATTTATGGTTTCCATTGGTGCAAATCCAATCACCTTGATGTGGGATGAAAAGCAATTCCTCATTGGTAGCGAATGGTCATCAATCCATTGAGCGGGGAAATCATGCAAATTGAAGAAGCATAAAGTTTATGCTCATATTGCCGCGAGAACGGAACAACAGGGTCAGCTACCTGGCCAACCCCAGAATTACATGTCGTTACTGTATTAATAGATCTTGTAATGAGAGTATTTATTACTTAATGATTCAAGAGTAGAGCTGGAGATGGTAAACCGTACAAGTTACCGATAACATACTCATCTCATATTTCGGAAATGAATAAAAGGCTCCGGCGTATAGAGAGGACCTTACCGTTGGAGAAAGAACCATAGAAACGATGAAACCCATGATTTTTTCTCATTCTCAGTACAAGGTCCCAGTCCTTGCCTACCAGGAAGATGCCTATCCAAAGGGAATTATGGTTGGGAAGGTTGCAGTAGCAAAAGCCATTGGAACTTTTCTTTTCTAAATAAGAAGAATCAGTGTTATTCTCAATGGACCAAACAAAACAAATGACTAACCGAGAAAAATATTAGCGATTCATGAGAGTAAACTTCAATGACCAGAGTGAAACGTGGATATATAGCTCGAAAACGTCGGAAAAAAATTCTTGCATTTGTATCAGGCTCTCGAGGGGCCCATTCGAAACTTTTTCGAACTGCTAACCAACGGAAAGCTAGAGCCTTAGTTTCCGCCCACCGAGATAGAGGTAAACGCAAGAGAGATCTTCGTCGTTTGTGGATTACTCGGATCAATGCAGCAGCTCGTGCCAATGGGGTTTCTTATAATAGATTCATCCAATATTTGTACAAGAGGCAGTTGCTTCCAAATCGTAAAACACTTGCACAAATAGCTGTATTAGATAGTAATTGCTTTTCCACCATCTTTAACAACTTATCGTATGATGAAATAGGTTAGGTATAGATGAAATAAATAGGTAAAGATGGAATGGATAGAACAGATTCTCCCGGAGAATTCCCTCCGGGAAGGTCGAAATATTGAAAAGTTTTTTCATATTGGATTGGAAATGAACGAAAAGAATTCAATCCAATTCTTTTCCAAAAATGAAATCCTGTTGACTTTTTCAACAATAGACTCAAGATCTGCATCTTTATCGAACATATATTCCAGCTCCGATTTGATTAAGGAGTAGGCTTATTTCCCATGGATCAAATTAGTTTTCATTATAAAGAAAAGGTAACAAAGATAGAATACGAGCTCGTTTAATAGCGTTAGTCATTAGACGTTGTTGTTTTGAAGTTAATCTATTCACTCGGCCGGATAATATTTTTCCTTGCTCACTAATAAATCGACTAATTAGGCTCATATTTTTATAATCGATCCGATCTCCCGACCTAATAGGTGACAAATGTCTACGAATTGGTTTCAAATATCTACGAATTGGTTTAAAACGTCTGCGAATTGGTTTAAAATGTCTACGAAAAGATTGCTTGGGTTTATCCATAGTTTGTTTCATGAACCTTTTGAATACTATTTATTCAAAATCTTTTTAAAATATTGTTCCATTAAAGATCTTGTTGAAATACCATTTCTTTTTATATCTGTGATTTATTCCTATCCATGGGTAGTACGTTTAATCTCTTTTTTTTATCTCTCCATGAATGGTATGCTTGTAACAATAGGGACAAAATTTATTTGATTCCAATCGAATAGGTGTATTGCGTCGATTTTTCCGAGTCGTATATCTAGAAATCCCCGGGAATCTTTTATAAACACTATCTTGGGTACAACTAGTGCACTCCAAAGTAATTGTTACTCTTATATCTCCGCTCTTGGCCATAAACTTACTCTGAATATTGGTTTTGCTTTTCGACCTCAAAAATAAAAAGGGAAAAAGGGATAGAAGTTGATAGCCGGAGATCCTACGGTGAAACATTTGAAAGTAAAAAAATGATTGATCAGGAGTGAGTTTTCAGTTTTACTTACAAAATTGAATGTGGAAAGAATCTTTAGATCGATATTTCTACTTGAATTCTACCCCCTTCCAGTCCTAAACTTAGATCCTTTTTGGGGCTGAATGCACTAATTTCTCCAAGAGGTAGGAGAAGTCAATCTAGCACAATCTTTTTTCCCTTGGCTTTAAGAAAAAAATTAAGAAAAGGAAAGAGAAAGAAAAAGAGCATCTGGAAAAAAACGATTGATTTCTATCAATAGGGCGGCTAAAAAACTGACGCATAAAATAGCTAACACAGGCGCTGTGGAAAGATAGGTCTTTAGATCTTGCATTGTAAATTCTCCTTATTGATCATAATGTGTAAGTGATTCAACCGTATCAATAGTATAGTTATGAATCCTAGAGAAAACTCGGAACTGATGAATATATATATAATGTGATCCGGGCTGTGGTCCTATTTATAGAAAAGGAAAAAGATGTTTCATCACCATAATTAATAGTGATATTCTAGATAATAGACCTTACATGTATAAAGTCTTTTCACTCACGAGACCGAAGAGAAATGAAGGTGGAAAAATGTGGGAAACATATTTCTAATTCTATAAAATAAAATTAAAATAACATTGTCTAATGATTAGAAGGGATGTAGCGCAGCTTGGTAGCGTGTTTGTTTTGGGTACAAAATGTCGCAGGTTCAAATCCTGTCATCCCTACCTTTCCCTTCTTTTCTATGGAAAGAAAGGAATGAAAGATCATTTGATATCGATTCGACGGGAACATCAAATAATTGAATCGTATCAGATGCGAAAGTGTTTTGCTCTAAGAGTATCAACAAAAGGTATTTTTCCTTCATCTCCGAATATTAAAGAAAGCGCTCTTAGTTCAGTTCGGTAGAACGTAGGTCTCCAAAACCTGATGCCGTAGGTTCAAATCCTACAGAGCGTGATTCTGTTCCTATCAAATCCAACCCTCAAAATTATCGATAATTCATTCCAACTGGAACGAGCAATGGAATCTGACCTCCTAGGAAAAGTAGGAGGCCAATGAAATTGGAGGATATTCCAGGATCAAATATCCAATTGATCACCACGTCGGTATTGTGAATATGCAGTTACGAATAATCCGGCCAAAGTTATAGGAATTAGACCTAACACAATTCCGGATGGCAAAGCCTCAATCATTTCTATTCAACGGAATAAGTAGGGATAATAGCTATACTGGATAGTACCCTTAATTTGCTATGAATCTCAATGATCAGAAATTTATATAGAGGGAATAAACAAAATTATTGAAATTGAAATAGTGAACTGAGAGGGTTTCCCCTTCCTTCATTTTGAATAAGTTGTATCTTGCTCGAACTAATGAATAGGACTAGGGTGAAAATGATAGAAGCCAATAAGAAACCGAAATAACTAATTATAGTTATAGTAGGCGTGGAAGGACTGAATGAAATATGGTTTATACATATCTTCATGAGACAATTACCTAAATTTTTCTTTTCGTAACCTTGAGATCAGAATACAAAAGATCAATTGTCCCAATTCGTACCAATTCTCCTATATCTACTATAGGATATGTATGAATGAACATGGATGAGAGGAGATCTATAGTAGAAATCTCTTCATTATCCTAGAAATCATTCATCGAGCAACTAATGAATAGCACCGGCAAACCCCTTCACAAATTGTCGAATGTAATCTTCTTACAGGGTGAATGAATTCTCAATCAGTACGATTGGATCACCTGGCATTATCTTTTTACCAGCAGCTATCGGTCCAGAGACTGGACCGGAAGAAAACTCTCCACAGACATAGCCAAAGTTTTGTGAATTTCACGTTTAGGTGTAAGAAAGAATATGAATATCCAGTTTGTCCTTTCATTTCTCGATCTTATTGATCCAATCATTCGACCCTCTAGACGGATTAGGTTTTTTAAATATTAATTATTATAGCGAGTAGAGCCCGATATTACAGAAATTCCACCTATTGAAAAGAGTAACTTGTAATTTCACATACCTAAAATTGACTAGGTTCTATTGCACTATCCACTTGGTTTTATCTAATAAGTAACACCTACTCGTTAATACAAGGTACTATATAATAAGTCTGTGGCATAACTCCATCTGTGCCGGATACTATTGGAAAAGCAACATACATCTGCGTAGCACCAATGATCCCCGTGCAATTTGAATTACTGGGTTAATCTACACGGGCATAATGTCATGTCGGAATGAAAAAGGAAGAATATAAAAGAATAATATTCTGGATGAGTTTTATTGATAGTGATTGATATCCTTTGCAAGCGGCACTCATCCTCTTTTTCGGTTCTAAAGTCACCCGTATGCAGAAGCTAATTCCAATCGAAAATTTCCACTATGCTATTGTTACAACATCGATTGAGGGAGTTGGGGTTCCTTACGCCCGGACGGACCTCGGAACATGCAATATTCTCTTCTTTCTGTTGGGATTTAGTCGACCAAACAGAGATAGAATAACTGCTGGCAGGAACAGAATCATTCTATCCCGTTCCTTCTCGATACTCATCAAAATTGTATTGCTGTGTCAGAAGAAAGCTAGCTATACTGGTCCAGTAGACTTTAAAGATACCCTTGGTATAACATTGACAATCGAACAAGGATTGGAGAAGATATCAGTAGTTTTCTATTTCCTGATCTCTATCTTTCATGGGATCAATTCCCCCTTGACTGACTTTACAATAATATATGGAGCTGAGCATGTCTGGGAATACGGGAGAACGCTCCTTTGCTGACATTATTACTAGTATTAGATACTGGGTTATCCATAGCATTACCATACCTTCTCTATTCATTGCAGGTTGGTTATTTGTAAGCACGGGTTTGGCTTATGATGTGTTCGGGAGCCCCCGGCCAAATGAGTATTTCACAGAAAGTCGACAAGAGGTTCCATTAGTAACTGGCCGTTTCGATCCGTTAGAGCAACTCGATGAATTTACTAGATCTTTTTAGGAGGCACTAATGACTATAGATAGAACTTATCCAATTTTTACAGTTAGATGGTTGGCCGTTCACGGGCTAGCTATCCCTACAGTTTTTTTCTTGGGATCAATATCGGCAATGCAGTTCATCCAACGATAAACTCTATACTAAAGGAAGAGGAAGTATGTAGATATGACACGACCGAACCCGAACGACCAAAATGTTGAATTGAATCGTACCAGTCTCTACTGGGGGTTGCTACTAATTTTTGTACTTGCTGTTCCATTCTCCAATTATTTTTTCAATTAGGAACAATGATAATATTCTCACTCCATTCGAAGAGATCCAATACGCATAATTATCTATGCTATGACTGTTTATGTCTCGAGTATGACCACTTAAGAAAATTTGAAAGGGAGTAAGAGAAATGGCCGATACCACTGGAAGGATCCCTCTTTGGTTGATAGGTACTGTAACTGGTATTATCGTGATTGGTCTACTGGGTGTCTTTTTCTATGGTTCATATTCCGGATTAGGGTCATCCCTATAGTAGGGGAAATGCACTTACTGTCTGTGGGAAATAGTATACATGCGAAAGTTAAAAATCGATAAGGCCTTACCCTTCTTTGAAGGGTAAGGCCTTATCGAAATCTCTTTTTGAGATTCTTTCTATATTAATCTGAATTAGAAGAGAAGATTCGTACAAATAAAATGACTCTGTCATTTACTTCATTCAATGCCTTTCAGTCAAGTGATGAGCCAATCTATTCTTCCGCTATATGATCGGAAAAAATTTGGATCGATCAAATTTAAATATCTGTCGAAGGAACAACAGAAAAACGGATAATATTAAGTACTAAATATTTGCTCATTTATCTGATGGAAGATTATGCGAAGTTTTTGTAAAAACCCGAACTATGAGAATCTAAATGTGCATATAGAATATTTTCTTCTATTTTTTTGGCTTACAAAATAAAAGAGGAGGAAAAACACCTTTTATTCATTTTCTCTCATTAGGAACAAACCCTATCAAAAGTTTTATAGGTTTTTTTTTTTATGAGTGATATTGCCCCTTACTTGTCTGCTCTTCCTTCTTTAGGAATTTTCAGTATAACGTACAAAATAATCTTCAAATTACGAAGGAATTGACGAATAGGACAAGATCGGAAACCCAATTAGTTCTTCGAATAATGAAATAGGAGAATGGGATCAGAGAAAATAGGAATCTTCTCCAAGATTGCTTAGTTATTCTCCTCATCTCTCCTCCCTACGATCTATCTCTATTTTCCGGCCGGATCGTTTGGACAAGGAAAGGAGGGAATGGCATGTATATAGTACACGATATAGCATATCGGGGATCGTTCAACAAGTTGATCTGTTCCAGTGCTTATGGAGTCACTCCCTATTTCAATTTTATTCCAATTTAGATCTAAATGAACATTTTTAGATCTAAATGAACATTTTATCAAGAATATATAAGGGAGAAGAAGGATAAAAGGCTCCGAAGGGGTATTAATTTTTGAATCAATAAGTAAACTTCATGTTCAAAAATCTATGGACCTAAAGATTCATCTCGGCCAATTGAACTTTCTCAAATTGTTTCTTCTTAAGGACCAAAAATATCTGTGCCAGAATGACAGATGCTAAGAATAATAAAAGACCTTTAACACGTAATGGATCTTGAAGTACTATCTCTGCATCTCCTTGACCAAATCCACCCAAATTAGGGTTATTCGTTAATGGCTGATCGACCTTGATCAATTCGCCTTCTGAAATAAGAAGCTCCGGTCCTGGAGGTACAATGTCAACCACTTGCCCACCATCTGATGTATTATCGATAGTTATCTCATATCCACCCTTTTCTTTACGTAAAATTTTGCTCACTCTTCCTGTTGCTGAAGCACTATAGACCGTATTGTTGCTCTTACTCCCGTCGGGATAAATTTGTCCTCTTCCTCTATTACCACCCACATATATGGGATATTTCAGGAAGTGAGCTTCTTTATCAGTAGAAGGATCTGGTGAAAGGATGGGGAACACAAGTTCACTATATTTTTGACCGGGAACAGGACCTATTACAATAATGTTTTTTTTATTGGGACGATAGTTCTGAAAATAAAGATTACCCGTCTTTTGTCTAATCTCAGGGGAAATACGATCCGGAGGGGCTAATTCAAAGCCCTCGGGTAAAATTAGAACAGCTCCTACATTTAAAGCCCCTTTCTTGCCATTAGCAAGAACTTGTTTCATCTGCATATCATAGGGGATCTTAACAACTGCTTCAAATACGGTATTGGGAAGCACGGATTGTGGAACCTCAATATCCACAGGTTTTTTTGCCAAGTGACAATTGGCACATACAATACGTCCAGTGGCTTCTCGGGGATTTTCATAACCCTGCTGTGCAAAAATGGGATATGCATTCGAAATGGATGTCCGAGTTATGATATGTATCATGACCAGGACGGAAATTAACCGAGTCATCTTTTTCGCCCATTCATAAGTATTTCTATTTTGCATGGTTCAATTATTGGTTCCAAATCATTTTTGGGGTGAGAGTAGGTAGCTATCATAGTTACCTGTCAAAAATTCTGCTACTATATTGATTCAACCAAACCTAAAAATAAGAAATCGGAAGTCTCGCACCAGGAGAAGAATGAAGGGGAGGAATAGCTAATTCCTGAACACGGAAAACACTTTATTATTCTGTTTCAATTGTTTCGGTCGGAGAAAACAACCTACCTATTCTTTATTCATTCATCGAATGATAAATTACTACAAGTGAAGGAGATATACGATTGAAACGACGGAAGATCCAATATTTAAGAATCGTATCTAAGATGACTGGAAAAGTTGAAACAAGACCAGATATGATTCGTTCATTATGGGCAAATCCATAACTTTCGGAGATCGAATCGATCATCAGTTCCCAACCATGGGGTGAATGAAACCCAATACATAGATCGGTTGCTAAAAGAATTAGAAAAGCTTTCATTGTATCGCTCAGACTATAGAAGAATTCTTGGATCCAAGAATTGATAATAGCGAGTTTATTCTTACCCAGAATGATATAAGCACTTATAAAAGCAAAACCTATTAGATTTGTTAATAAATGTGATATTATCTGGATACAATCTTCATTGTACATTTCGACCAATTGGATCGTTTCTTTGTGAATCTCTATACGAATAGATTGTGAATGTGTTCCCAAAGAATCTTCCACCATTCTTTCTAACAAGAATAGTTCTTCTATTTTCTCAAATCTTCCCAGAGCATTTTGTTCCTGGAGATAATCAAAAATTTTCTGAGATTTAACCGTATTCCACCAATTTGTAACCCAAGGCTCCAAACCTTTCCGTAATGAAATAGGAATTACCCAAGGCAGTACTACTAAACATGCGAGATATCGTAGGGAAGCTGATGCTTTATATTCGGACACTTCCAATTCGTGAATCGCTAACGAACCTGATTCACTTGTCAGTTCTGTCCGAAATCTAGACAAAGTACGAGTGATAGAATGAGGTATGGGATCCATAGATTGATCTATTGCGTAATTGTTTGATCCCGATCAAAAAAATATACTCGGGAAAAAAGTAAAAGGTTTGTTCAAAATGGGTGAGACGGAGCATAAGGAGATCATTCCAAATCATTTATATATGGACCAATTATCTATTAATTTTTTTCATCTTCTTCTTTTTTAGAAGAATAACTTGAAGTAACATAAGTCTTATTCATTGCCAAGATCTTTTGAATCCTGATCACTAGATCCTTTACGAATATTTCCCCAGTTATCTCCAAAGATGACAAACGCTCTTGAAAAATGAGAGAACGACAAAAAGTCATAATTGGATCGTGATGAGAGGAAAAAAGCGTTTTAGTTTTAGGGAAACCGGACCACTCTATCTAGTAATTGTTGTTTCTGAGACATCATATTCATCTACTGGTACCAGTTCTATTTTAACTTATTGCTTTTTCTATATTACCTCTTTCTATACTATTTCATAAAAATAGTATATTGTTCGTAAAGATCCTATATCGTTCCATTTTCATACAATGAAATTTCAATAAATATTTCATTGTATGAAAATGGAATATTTATTGAAATTTCCTGATTGGATATTTATTCATGTTCCTTTATCCTCGACATACATTCAAATGTAAAAACATTTGAATATATGTCGAGGATAAAGACACCCCCGATTTCAAAACCCTTCAATGGATACACGCAAGAAACGGGCTGATTCAGCGGCTTTCTGTTCGATCTCCCTTAGGTTCACATTATCACCAGTACGAGTTAAAGGAATGTCTTGTCGGCCCTTTATTTCCATATAAAGAACACGACGAGGGGAAATACCTTCTTGAATTTCCATTTTGATCATCTGAATATCCTTCATAAGAAATCGTGGGAAAATACGACGATTTATTCCGGGAAATCCCCAACGAAAAAGACATACAATTCCTTTTTTTTTATCGAACTTATTATAGCCACTACCCACATTGAACAAAATTGTGCACCACAGATAAGAGCTAATGAACAGACCTGCAATACCATAAAAACACATTACAATTCCTTGTGGAACAAAGAGTATTTGCTGAGATGACAATAGGGGTATCAGGTTCTCACCAAAATAACTCGAGATCCCGACTAGGAAAAATCCTAGTGAACCCAGAAAGAGGATACAAGCCCAAAAGAAATTACTTCTTTTTCGAGACCCTGTTATAGGTTCTATCCAGAGCCATTTGGATCGACGATTCATAAAAAATTGTATTCAATTCCATCCTATTGAAGTTGAGGGAATAGCCAACTTTTTTATCCTTTGGTTCCCAAACTCTTATGAACTATCTATATAGATAGATAAATTTTCAGTTAAGTCAGCCAAGTTTGTCTTCTTGTCCATTCTTACCATCCATTTCAAATGGGTCCTTCCCTAATTTCTCAATTTTAGAAACAACATTGGATCAGTGGAGTATAAATATCTCCTGGAATAGATATCTATACCGTATGAAAAAATAAAACCGACCACATTAACATATTGACCCATACCTATTTATTGACATATGTGTAGATCCTATCTGTATATGTATATGAATATGAATATGAATAAATATCCATATTCATATATATATAATTTGGATATTTATACCTATTTTGTGTCTATAAGAGTTCTATCTTATATCATCTAAAATAGATATAGATATCCTATCTGTTCTGCAATTGAAAGATCTAAACCCATTTATTAAATCTGATTTGATCAGATTCATAAAATCTCGTCCTTCTGAATATACAGATGAGAAAGAACCATTGTAATTGCCGGAAGTAATAAGCCGACTAAAGGCACCAAAATAGAGGGTAGGATAGGGAGTAGGTTAGAGAGTAGGTTAGAGAGTAGGTTAGGGAGTAGGTTAGGAATTATCATAGAACGAGTACCTTACTTAATCAATGAAATGTTTATCCATATTACAAAGAATAATTATAAGGTCAAATAAGTGATGGGACCAAATAAGCGGTCCCATTCGTCCTTCTTCATAGAATACATGTATGCAAGTGTTCGTTGTTCCTTTCCCCGTCTCTCCCGAAAATACTAAAAAAGCATTTCCAGTTGGGGCAATTTTTTTTTTTAATAAGATCTCGATGAGTTCAACAATGAGTTCTATATTACAACATAGAGATCCATTAGAACACTTACTATATAAGTAAAATAGTGGAAGAACATGAATCCTGACCAAAATTTCTCTGATTTCTGAAAGCGGAGAATTGGCTATATGGATTGTTAGTATAGGCTCGAGGATCATAAATTGTTAATAAGAAGGGGGTGAAAAGCAATTCTCTCCTTCGCCGCGATAAGAAACTGTATCACTGTCACTTCCGTTACAAGGAACTCGATTTGATCCTTTTTCCTGATAAGGAAACTCAACGTTCATTTTTTTCTTTTTATTTATTTACAAGGAAGACCGTAAAACGTAAAACCAAAATAGTTCACTCAGAACACCTTTTAAGAGATTACGTGGAACGATCAGATCAAATAAACCATGACCAAATAAATGCTCAGTCACCTGAAAATCTTCAATCACTTTCTGACCTAATGTCTGTTCGATTACTCTTTTACCTGCAAATGCAATGTACGCTTTAGGTTCGGCAATAATAATATCTCCCAACATGCCAAAACTAGCAGTCACTCCACCAGTTGTCGGTGACGTCAGAATCGATATATATAACAACTTTTTCTCCTTCTGATGAATATATAATGCAGAAGCTATTTTAGCCATTTGCATTAAACTAAAACTTCCTTCTTGCATACGTGCTCCTCCGGAAGCACACACCATAATTAATGGAAGAGATTCCGCGGTAGCGCGCTCGATCAGACGGGTTATTTTCTCACCTACTACAGAGCCCATACTACCTCCCATGAACTGAAAATCCATAACTCCGAGTGCGATAGTAAGACCATTTAATTGACCTATGCCTGTTTGAATAGCATCAGTTAAACCTGTCTCTATTTGATAGAAAGTGATATGATCCTTATAAGATTCATCCTCAGAATTAAGATTATCAGAATGAGAAGGTTCATTCTCAGAATAAAATTGAAGAACATCTAGAGTGTACATGTCTTCATCCATAGGACGCCAAGTGTCACGATCAATTGGAAGTTCTATTCTATCTGAACTATTCATTTGCAGATAATATCCACATTCTTTACAAACACTTTGATTCTCTCTCAAGAATCTGAGATATAGTAAGTTCTCGCAATTATCGCATTGAGCCCATAACTTCTTAATTTTAGCGTAATCAATACTTTTATTCTTGTTTTTCTCCGTCTCATTGGCATCCTTACTATCCCTTTCGACCGAATTTTTTAGTAATGCAGTTATTTTACGCTTGTCTTCGAACCACTCCTTTATAGACATAGAGTTTTCCTTCCATATAAAGGTGAAAATTGTTACTTTTCCTATCTTATTTTGTATGAAGAGAAGTCGTATAAGTATAAATACAATGATGAAAATTATTAATCAATAGTGGAATGAATCATTGAGAAATCATTTCCATTCATTATTGATTAGGAATCTGAAGTATCGATCCGGGATTATGATAGAATACTTTATTCTATTATAAAGAAAGATTCTCTCCTATACCGCGATGGAAAGGAATTTTCATTTAAAATACAACATCTTTTGGGCTAGAAGGGATTTGAACCCTTGACTTCACGGTCCGGAACCATGAGCTCTGATCCGCTGAGCTACCAACCCTATCGAATGATCTATAAGATCATTGTAAAGGATGAATAGGATTCGTTATCGAATGCTTGACCCAAAAAAATTTTCATAAATAACTCTGTTTGAGATATTTAACCTTGGAAATATCTATATATCAATATCTACATAGATATTGATATATAGATATTAATATATGGAAATTCCATATATTGATATCTGAAATTCCATATCTCCGCTCACGATTTGGACTAATATTTGGGGTAGTAGTAAAAGATTGGGCCGAGTCCGATTGGTAGAACGAAAGTCACTGGATTACAAGCGATCAATCACATCAAATTCAAATTTGATCTCCTTCCATATTTCACAAGCAGCAGCTAGTTCAGGACTCCATTTACAAGCTTCACGGATCACTTCATTACCTTCACGAGCAAGATCACGTCCTTCATTACGAGCTTGTACACAAGCTTCTAGAGCAACCCGATTAGCTACTGCACCAGGTGCATTTCCCCAAGGATGTCCCAAAGTTCCCCCACCAAACTGTAGTACGGAATCATCCCCAAAGATCTCGGTCAGAGCAGGCATATGCCAAACGTGAATACCTCCTGAAGCTACGGGCAGAACACCTGGCATAGATACCCAATCTTGAGTGAAGTAAATACCACGACTTCGATCTTTTTCGATAAAATCATCACGCAGTAGATCAACAAACCCTAAAGTTACGTCTCGTTCACCTTCAAGTTTACCTACTACAGTACCGGCGTGAATATGATCTCCACCGGACATACGCAATGCTTTAGCCAGTACCCGGAAATGCATACCATGATTTCTTTGTCTGTCAATAACTGCATGCATCGCGCGGTGAATGTGAAGAAGTAGGCCGTTGTCTCGGCAATAATGAGCCAAAGAAGTATTTGCGGTAAAACCTCCCGTCAGGTAGTCATGCATAACGATAGGAACTCCCAATTCTCTTGCAAATATTGCCCTTTTCATCATTTCTTCACATGTACCTGCAGTAGCATTCAAATAATGTCCCTTAATTTCACCCGTCTCAGCCTGAGCCTTATTAAGGGCTTCCGCACAAAAGACAAAACGATCTCTCCAGCGCATGAATGGTTGGGAATTTACGTTCTCATCATCCTTAGTAAAATCGAGTCCACCACGGAGACATTCGTAAACTGCTCTACCATAGTTTTTGGCTGATAGACCCAATTTTGGTTTGATAGTACATCCCAATAAAGGACGACCATATTTGTTCAATTTATCTCTTTCAACTTGGATACCATGAGGTGGACCCTGAAAAGTTTTGGAATAAGAAGGGGGAATCCGCAAATCTTCCAAACGTAGAGCCCGTAAGGCCTTGAATCCAAATACATTACCTACAATGGAAGTGAACAAGTTAGTAACAGAACCTTCTTCGAAAAGGTCTAAGGGGTAAGCTACATAGGCAATAAATTGAGTCTCCTCTCCAGGAACGGGCTCGATGTCATAGCATCGCCCCTTGTAACGATCGAGACTAGTAAGTCCATCGGTCCAAACAGTGGTCCATGTACCGGTGGAAGATTCAGCAGCTACTGCTGCTCCCGCTTCTTCAGGTGGCACCCCGGGTTGAGGAGTTACTCGGAATGCTGCCAAGATATCTGTATCTTTGGTCTGATATTCAGGAGTATAATAAGTTAATCTGTAATCTTTAACACCAGCTTTGAATCCGACACTAGCTTTAGTCTCTGTTTTTGGTGACATAAGTCCCTCCTTTATTAATAATTATTTCTCGCAAGGACGAGGTCTGCTCGACATGGACCGAACGTAAACAATCAATTTTTATAGAAATATCCTACAAAAAGTCGTCCGTTATTGGGGTGCTAGATACACTCTCATTGTATAGTGTTCTTTATGTATGACGCAACCCAATCTTTGCTCTTGAAGTTCTTCCTCCATGGATTGACCCGAGAACCTTTCAGTGGTTAAACTAGTTCATGAATGAAATCAAGGAACCGAATGGACCTTTGACCATAATGGTGCGAATTGTCCGAAAATACATATACAGATGTGCGTATGAAGAGAAGAGATAATGATCAATGAGAGAAAGGTCATGAATATCAAGTTTCATATTTCACAGATGATCTGGACATAATTTTGAAGTATTTTCGGTTTTAGTTATGGATAAATTGGTTCTAGTTATAGATAAATCGAAGACTTCCTCATGATCCTTATTCATATCCATCTACCTACTTCATATTCCAAATATGGATGAATTTAAACTTTTCAATAAAGTTGGATTTTACCCAGGTGGTAACTTCCATTTATTATTTACTGGTCTGATCGACCCAATATGGAACATTTTTTTTTTTTTTTATTGATGATATTGGCAAAATCATATTTATATATTCTTCATGGAAATTATTTCCATTTTTGTATGAGAAAAAATCCTCTTGTTCTTGGGGTTTCCGCAAGTGTAGAAACAAATGTGGGACGTATTGCTCAAATCATTGGCCCAGTACTGGATGTCTCTTTTCCTCCAGGTAATATGCCTAATATTTACAATTCATTGATAGTTAAGGGTCAAGGTACAGCCGGTCAAGAAATTCAGGTTACTTGTGAGGTACAACAATTATTAGGAAATCATAAGGTTAGAGCTGTAGCTATGAGTGCTACAGATGGTTTGACGAGAGGAATGAGAGTGATTGACACGGGAGCTCCTCTAAGTGTTCCAGTTGGTGGAGCTACTCTCGGACGAATTTTCAATGTTCTTGGAGAACCTGTCGATAATTTGGGTCCTGTAGATGCTGGCATAACATCTCCTATTCATAGACCTGCTCCCGCCTTTACAGAGTTGGATACAAAATTATCCATCTTCGAAACAGGCATTAAAGTAGTAGATCTTTTGGCTCCTTACCGCCGTGGGGGAAAAATTGGTTTATTTGGAGGAGCTGGAGTGGGTAAAACAGTACTCATTATGGAGTTGATCAACAACATTGCTAAGGCTCATGGAGGGGTATCTGTATTTGGAGGAGTAGGAGAACGTACCCGTGAAGGGAATGATCTTTACATGGAAATGAAAGAATCGGGAGTAATTGATGAACAAAAAATATCAGAATCAAAAGTGGCTCTGGTCTATGGTCAGATGAATGAACCACCGGGAGCTCGCATGAGAGTCGGTTTAACTGCTCTAACCATGGCCGAATATTTCCGAGATGTCAATGAGCAAGACGTACTATTATTTATTGATAACATCTTCCGTTTTGTCCAAGCGGGATCAGAGGTATCCGCCCTATTAGGCAGAATGCCTTCCGCCGTGGGTTATCAGCCAACTCTTAGCACGGAAATGGGTTCTTTGCAAGAGAGAATTACTTCCACAAAAAAGGGATCCATAACCTCGATTCAAGCAGTTTATGTACCTGCTGACGACTTGACCGACCCTGCTCCTGCTACGACATTTGCACATTCAGATGCTACTACCGTACTATCGAGAGGATTAGCTGCGAAGGGTATCTATCCAGCAGTGGATCCTTTAGATTCAACATCGACTATGCTCCAACCTTGGATCGTAGGCGAAGAACATTACGAAACTGCACAAGGGGTTAAGCAAACTTTACAACGTTATAAGGAACTTCAAGACATTATAGCTATTCCTGGACTGGATGAATTATCGGAGGAAGATCGTTTAATCGTGGCAAGAGCAAGAAAAATTGAACGTTTCCTATCACAACCCTTTTTCGTAGCAGAGGTATTCACAGGTTCCCCGGGCAAATATGTGGGTCTCATGGAAACAATTAGAGGTTTTCAAATGATCCTTTCTGGAGAATTAGATGGTCTTATCGAACAGTCTTTTTATTTGGTGGGTAATATTGATGAAGCTACCGCGAAGGCTATAAACTCCAGCATGGAAAGTTAATTCTGAAAATGACCCTAAATCTTCGTGTACTGTCTCCTAATCGAGTCATTTGGGATTCAGAAGTTAAAGAAATAATTCTATCTACTAATAGTGGTCAAATTGGCGTATTACCCAATCATGCTTCACTTGTGGCAGCTGTAGATATAGGAGTTATGAAAATACGTCTCAATGGGCAGTGGTCCACTATGGCTATGATGGGCGGTTTCGCCAAGATAGACAGTGATAGAATAACTATATTGGTAAATAATGCAGAGAGAGATGTTGACATCGATCCCCGAGAAGCCCAGGAAAATTTTCGAATAGCTAAAGCTGACTTAGCTCGAGCCGAAGGCAAAAGACAAGCAATTGAGGCTGATTTAGCTCTGAAAAGGGCTAGAACCCGATTAGAGGCTATCAATGCTAGCCCCCCCGTCTCTAATTAACATTTTATATAATGATCTGAAAAATGGATTCAATGTTCCGCCTCGATCCAAACACGTGGAGTAAAACTTATTAGATACCATTGAAAACTCGATGGCATCTAATAAGTTTACCTACTATTGGATTTGAACCAATGACTCTCGCCGTATGAAAGCGATACTCTAACCACTGAGTTAAGTGGGTCATTTATTCTCATAGGTAGAGTTGGATTTATAAACGATTCTAAATCGAAATCGAATTAAATGTATAGACAATGTATGTGTCCCTGGCACAGATCGAACTTATTGGAACGTATTGGATCATAGTATTGGATCATGAAATATCTACCTTGACATAAAGTGATCCATCTGGTTAGTATAGTAGTGTATCACCAAGACTGGCAAGGAAGGGCTATAGCTCAGCAAGGTAGAGCACCTCGTTTACACGTGCGCCAATGGTTTTCGGGAGAGTTTATCGATTCGTCCGATCCACGAAATAGATTCTATGTGAAATAGTCTTACTCTATAAATTTGTTTCTCTGGGGAACAATAGCATGACAAAGATTAAGTTCGATCTGATTCGAATTACGGATCTAATTGATATGGTCAATCCCAGCTCTGTTCAATGCCAGGCATAATGAGTATAATACGGGGACCTCAAAATAGATTCTTTTCGCTCTATGAACTTTTAGGTGTATGAAGTGTCATATTTTACTTTTGGAGCGATAGAAGAGACTCTATTTGAGTCAATCTATGCCCGAGCAAGGCAGACCTACGTCAAAAAAACCTTTTGAATAACTTTGGGATTGCTTCCGAAGGGTAAGAATTTGGAGCACACGGAGCCATATTAGTATCTTACCGGAAAGAGGAGAATGGCAGACTAACCGATCTTTCCATCAGTTAATGAAAGAGCCCAATGCGAGAAAATGCATGTTGGGTTCTTGGAACAGTTCAAATTATTTTGATAATAAGAACTTTGATCTGTTCTACCGAGAAGGTCTACGGTTCGAGCCCGTATAGCCCTATACATTCCACTAAGTGATACTATTTATATATATCCCCTCATAGTCCGTCCCTATGACTTGGCCTTGAAAAGTCTTTCAGATCATATCAATCTCATGTCCTTATCTAGATCGATGGATGGGAACGTTGGACCAGAGCAGGCATATTAGTATTTTGGATCGATCGAGATTGATCCGATACCAGATGATCAAACCTATAAACTATTTTTATTTTTTTTTTATCGCTAGTTCTTCGAAAAATTCGAGAGTTCTCTCGAATATCATATGTTCCAAGCAATCCATAGAGCAGTCAAAGTATCGATCGGACATGTGACTTTTAGCTCCATCCAAACGCAACGCATTCCGTTGGGGTTGAACAAAATTTCCGTTCAATCGAAAATCCCGGATGTATCTATCCCTTTGCTAAATATCGGGGCGAAGATCTTGATCAACTAGGATTCTCTACAATAAGTTATGTGCGGTAAATCGAGCCTATTTTTGAACCATAGAAGTGGCAAGTACGACGGATATTCCGAATACCTGGGCAGAGAAATTCTCTGGAGTTGATCCATCCTCGCTAAAGGCGAACCTTTGGTTCGTTCTCTTTCTTCACCTAAGATCATCACATGGTTTTTGAGACCCAAGATTTTCATATTGGGACAAACACTCTTCCTTGCCTCTAGTTCCGTTCTGGTAACATATCACAAAAATGCAATCTACCGGCTATGCATATTAGATCTACATCTGGACCAACGTTTGCTTTAATCTACCCCACTATTTTATAGAATACACATATTTCATGGAATGCGTTCTGGAACAAACAATAGAATAAAGAAGTCTGTTGGGTTGGGACGAAAGAAAGAAACTATTACCCCTTGTCCAGAAATTATGTGGACAGCGACCCAAAAGAAGCTGCTTTCTGCCCCGTTACAAATAGATCTCTACTCGGCAATAGATCTGTCCGAAATGATTTTATATCATTGTGAGATGAGTGGGCTCATCTCATAACGAACTTATATGTGAAAGATTTGATACGTTCCACGGATCGATTGACGCCTACCAATTCTGTTCGCTTGATCTAAACTTTCAAACGAATTAACTGAAAGACAACAATCAAATTTATATTTGATTCATCAAATGTTCACTATCTCCGTCGGTAGATGAGCCTTTAAATTTGTATCTTTGTCCCATAACCTGCATAATAATATAACAAAGAACTTGATTGTATCCTAACCGTGCATGTAAGATAACAAAATTTTCCAGATTGGAAAACCCTATACCTTCTAATACGAGAAGGAAGGATACAAGTTCAAATGGTCTAGATTCATCGAATCTGAATATATGATAAGCGAATAGGGTCGAACTTGTCGACACAGCCACAACCTTGATCATTTTAAACAACGACTCTCCGATCAAATACCCTGCCCAGAGTTGTTCAGATGGACAAGATCTTAGTATCAAGATAAAACATACAATAAATATCGAGATAGATCTCGATCTATTCCATTTACACCGAACCATTTTAATGGTTATGGCCCGTTCGTTACAACTCGAATAACGTGGGATCTACCGAACCAATCTGCAAAACTGTGTTAGTTGAAAACTAAAATCTAATAGGGAAAAACAATAATTATCGCCCATGAGTGAATAGACAAAGGATCGATACGAAAGAAGAAAGATTCTTCTTTCACGTTCAAAAGAACGGAGGGAAGATGGGATCGTGATATTTCTCCGGGAGAAATACAAAATACTTCATATTTATCACATATTTGATAATAAGCCATACAACTTGTTCGAGAGTTGAGAGTTAGTCATCGATCTTGCTTTGATCCCCTATCAGAGGTCACCGACGACCCACATAAGAACAAACGTTAGCTCATTTTTTATTCTTGGAAGAAATGACTGTAGATAGATAAATTGGTTTTTCCGGGGCGGACGTAGCCAAGTGGACCAAGGCAGTGGATTGTGAATCCACCACGCGCGGGTTCAATTCCCGTCGTTCGCCTCATAAAAGAAGATAAAAAACGGACTGGATCCGAATCCGATTTGTTGTCATTTTCATATTCATATTTCGGTGAAAATATTTCTCTCTATGTAATAGAAATGGACACCCGAGCCTTCTTTCTTCGTGGGAAACATGAGCCCTTTATCGGACTTGAACCGATGACTTACGCCTTACCATGGCGTTACTCTACCGCTGAGTTAAAAGGGCCCCCTCATCATATATGAATGAGTGAGTCTACTATGGTAGATGGACAACAAATTGGATATGGATGATCCATCTATCTTTATAGATATCAAGTTGAGAACATATATTATAGTAGCTCGTAGGGTAAGGATCGCTATACTGGAAACTCCGGGCTGAGCTGATACGAAACGGATGGAGAAAAGTTATGCCTGAGAGCATTTGCTGAAATATGTTCGTATTGCTAGAAGAGCCAAAGGCTCAACGGGTCAGGTCCTATTGCAATTACTTGAAATGCGTTTGGATAATATTCTTTTTCGATTGGGTATGGCTCCCACCATTCCCGGAGCTAGACAATTAGTGAATCATGGACATATCCGGTCAATGACCATATGGTAGATATACCAAGTTACCCTTGCAAACCTCAAGATGTGATTACTATAAGAGATCAACAAAGATTGAGAGCTAAGAATATGGAGCCATTCCAGTTTATGGCTCTTTTTCTTCCTGGAAGAGGAAGATCTTTCTAAAATGAATTAGAAAGAATTCAATTAGAAGATTAGAGGAGTTGAGCAAAAAAATTCCTTGATAAAGAGAAAGAACAACCTAGAATTTCTAAAACTAGAATGGATAGAATCCTTTCTTCTCTCTCGGAAATAGAAGAGAGAGAATTAAGGAATTCCGGAATTTGGATTCAAATGTGGAAGGAAAGAAGTGACGGAATATCCGTCAATGGGATTGTGGCGTGTATAGTTTAGTGATACAGGTGGGTTTTATTCGTTACATTATCAACTTAAATAGTTAAAGGATATTTGGATGGATCTCTGATCCATCCAAAGCTCTATCTATCTATAACTAAAGGGCCCGATACAACCATCAGAGTCAGAACAGTGAGCTGCGCAATAACTTCTAGATCCATTTGGTTTTCTTTCACCCTCCATCGACTTAATGTATGAATAAAATGTTGTCGGGATCAATCACTTTTCTTCTATTTTGTCTTCTTCGGACTCCTACCCATTGGTGTAGTTTCGATCAGGAACCTATGGCCTTGAGCAACTGATATCTTTACAATAATACATAAAATAGATAGAGAACCCTAAATAGATAGAGAACCCTTCAATATCTAGATAATAAAATTTGATATTGGAGAGAAATAAATGGACTAATCCATGTAACGCATTTAATCAAACTCATTGGGGAGGGAATGAAGATATGGTAGAGCTTAAATTTTTGATAGCTTTTTTTCTTGCTTTTACAGCAGGTATTCTAGCTATCAAATTAGGTCAAGCACTGTATGACTGCTGATGATTTTTTCTGCTTTTCTTGGCCTGGCCGATGGCCAGGCCAAGAAAAGCAGAAAAAATCATCAGCAGTCATACAGAACTATTTTTAACGAAATGAACAATACGATTGACTGGATTGTTCTTTATCCAACTGAATAATCGCAATATTCATTATATTGCCGATACAATCTGTACATACTATGATATACACCTTTACTCCACCATTCATTTTGTTACACATGAACTCTTCCATCTTGGAGAGATGGCTGAGCGGACCAAAGCGGCGGATTGCTAATCCGTAGTACGGATCATCCGTACCGAGGGTTCGAATCCCTCTCTCTCCGTTCGTCCACTATTGATCCTGAAAACGAATAACCCCGAATCTTTCTACGGAACGGAAAAGGCCCATTAACCTAGAGACTTCCTATTTTGACCTTTTTTTTTTCATTGCATAGCACAAAATGATAAAGTTATCATTTTGACTGAGCATTTGAACTCAGTATTTTATTTTTTTCCCGCAGTGCAGTAAAGTATTACTGTTTATGGAACAGTAATAGCTCCACTCTTTAGTAGAAAAATGATATTTTTTCATCAAAAATTATATCTGACTTAGTCCATAAATTGCAAAGGTATCGTTCATGAACGAATGGAAGGATTAGAATATCTCGTTTCTTTCCTCTTTTTTTATCAATATAAATGGGACCAATCCCTACATTGTGTATTGGTACATACAAACGATAAAATATCTTTGTCTCTCCCTGCTATTATGTATGAACAAAATTGTTTCAAACCTGTTCCATCATTAGCAATGTCCAAGTGAATAGATGTTCACTTTCGAGATGATCCGGGTCTAGCTCGATAACATGATCTCTTCCAATCCAATGTGAGAAAGTTACATAGTGTCTACTTTTTCCGATAAAGGGGTGTTTGCATGGGTTTGCCTTGGTATCGCGTTCATACCGTCGTATTGAATGATCCTGGACGGTTAATTTCTGTACATATAATGCATACAGCTCTAGTTGCTGGTTGGGCTGGTTCAATGACTCTGTACGAATTAGCAGTTTTTGATCCATCCGATCCTGTTCTTGATCCAATGTGGAGACAAGGTATGTTCGTTATACCTTTTATGACTCGTTTGGGAATAAAGGATTCATGGAGTGGATGGAACATCACCGGAGAAACTGTAATTAATCCCGGTATTTGGAGTTATGAAGGTGTGGCCGTGGCACATATCGTGTTTTCTGGCCTGTGCTTTTTGGCAGCTATCTGGCATTGGGTATATTGGGATCTGGACATATTCTGTGATGAACGTACGGGAAAACGTTGTTTAGATTTGCCAAAAGTATTTGGAATTCATTTATTCCTCTCAGGAGTAGCTTGTTTCGGATTTGGAGCATTTCATGTAACGGGTTTGTATGGTCCTGGGATATGGGTGTCTGATCCTTATGGACTAACTGGAAAAATACAACCAGTGGATCCAGCATGGGGAGCTGAAGGTTTTGATCCTTTTGTTCCAGGAGGAATAGCTTCTCATCATATAGCAGCGGGTATTTTGGGTATATTAGCAGGTCTATTCCATCTCAGTGTTCGTCCTCCCCAACGTTTATACGTAGGATTACGCATGGGGAATATTGAAACGGTCCTATCCAGCAGTATTGCTGCTGTGTTTTTTGCAGCTTTCATTGTTGCTGGGACCATGTGGTATGGCTCCGCAACTACTCCGGTCGAATTATTCGGTCCCACTCGTTACCAGTGGGATCAGGGATACTTCCAACAAGAAATAGATCGACGGGTTCGTGCCGGTCTGGCCGAAAATTTAAGCCTATCAGAAGCTTGGTCCAAAATTCCCGAGAAACTCGCTTTTTATGATTACATTGGTAATAATCCAGCTAAGGGGGGGTTATTCAGAGCAGGTGCAATGGACAATGGAGATGGAATAGCTGTTGGTTGGTTAGGACACCCTATCTTCAAAGATAAGGAGGGAAATGAGCTTTTTGTACGTCGTATGCCTACCTTTTTCGAAACATTTCCAGTAGTTCTGGTGGACAAAGAAGGAATTGTGAAAGCCGATGTTCCTTTTAGGAGGGCAGAATCAAAGTATAGTGTTGAACAAGTAGGTGTAACTGTTGAGTTCTATGGTGGTGGACTTGACAGGGTCAGTTTTGGTGATCCTGCTATAGTTAAAAAATACGCTAGACGTGCTCAATTAGGTGAAATTTTTGAATTAGATCGTGCTACTCTAAAATCTGATGGTGTTTTTCGTAGTAGTCCAAGGGGTTGGTTTACTTTTGGACATGCTACATTTGCTCTCCTTTTCTTTTCTGGACACATTTGGCATGGTGCTAGGACCTTATTCAGAGATGTTTTTGCTGGTATCGACTCGGATCTGGATGATCGAATAGAATTTGGAGCATTCCAAAAACTGGGAGATCCAACTACTAAAAGACAAGTGGTATGATATTGCTCCTATCTCTTCTCTAATAAATATTAGTACGAAAGCTATCTCCATAATTGTAAATTACGATCAAATCAAATCTATGGAAGCATTGGTTTATACATTCCTGTTGGTATCGACCCTAGGGATAATCTTTTTCGCTATTTTCTTCCGAGAACCACCCAAACTTCCGACTAAAGGGGGAAAATAATTTTGCTTCTCCAAATCGTCATTCTTTCTCTCCCATCAAAGAAAGAATGACCTTCCCTATAGGGAAGGTCATTCTTTCAATTAGTCCTCGTGATCCTCAAAAGGATCCCTAAGTTGTTTAGAGGGTTGCCCAAAGGCGGTGTATAGGGCATAACCAGTAAAGCTTACAAGTAAACAAGATATGGAGATGGTGACTAAGGTTGCAGTTTCCATTATTAGGTGATCCCAATATCATGGTATGTTTACCATATAATAACAAAGTTAACAGATCTCAACCAATACAATAGTTTCTATGGCTACACAGACCATTGATGATACTTCCAAAACCACGCCAAAAGAAACCCTTGTAGGAACGACCTTAAAACCGCTTAATTCAGAATATGGTAAAGTAGCTCCTGGATGGGGAACTACTCCTCTTATGGGTTTTGCAATGGCTCTATTTGCAGTATTCCTATCTATTATCTTGGAGATTTATAATTCTTCCGTTTTATTGGATGGGATTCCGGTTAGTTGGGGCTGAGGAACTCCAAAATTCACCTGGTGAGCTCTTGAAGAAAAAAAAAGAACTGAGGGATTCAAACCCAGACCAAATAGTGGCTTTGAGTTTTTAGCTTATCTTGTTCCAATAGTTTGATCGTGTAATTACTTTTCTCTAAGGATTTTTGGAATATGGGTGTGCGACTTGTTGAAATCGATCCATATTTATAGTACAGAAGACCGATCTGTTATCTTCATCAAGATGGTCCTACCTCGTTGGATATTTAATTTCTAGAATATTGAATCTCTAGAGCACGAGGTCTATCATAGATATGTTCCGGAAGATCTGAACTATGGTTTGTACCTATCATTTCCTCGTCACCAGACTTCCAATAAAGAAATTGAAAGAGGTATTTCCTATAATAAATCGAAGGAAATATCCCCTCTCATAATTATGCTGATTATGACCAAAGAATGATATAGTATCTGATTTCTCTTAGTTAGCATATTTCGTCGAATGAGCGAAAATGAAAAGGTTATTACCCAGAGAACCTTTTGGGGATTTGATAAAATCATCGGGGTCTAATTGAAATCTGAGGTTTGGATTGATTCATCTATTGAGATCTCGACAAGATAATTCCTATAAATCGTCTATATTAGTTCTTTTCTAGGGAACTGATCACACGAATAGGGTAAAAGATCGTTCAAAGGGCCTATAGTGATTTATCATAGGGATGAGCCGACTTGAAATTTTGGCACTTTTTGAAATTTTGGCACTTTTTGAAATTTTGGCACTATAGAGTCTTCTAATAGAAATGCTGGATTGTTTCGAATGATTTCATTTCTCCAGCCGGTCAGGCAACGAACCCTCAAGTATCTCTTTTCCAAAATTTATTTATTCGTGTCCAAAAGCATTTGCGTGTTCTTGTTCAAGCCGTATGAAGGGAAATTCTCATGTACGGTTTTCAGAGGGGGAATTTCAGTTTACCTATCTCAATAAAGTATACGATCGGTTCGAAGAGCGTCTCGAGATTCAGGCGATTGCGGATGATATCACCAGTAAATATGTTCCTCCTCATGTCAATATATTTTATTGTCTAGGGGGGATCACACTTACTTGTTTTTTAGTACAAGTAGCTACTGGTTTTGCTATGACTTTTTACTATCGTCCGACCGTTACAGAAGCTTTTGCCTCTGTTCAATACCTAATGACCGAAGTTAACTTTGGTTGGTTAATCCGATCAATTCATCGATGGTCGGCAAGTATGATGGTTCTAATGATGATCCTGCACGTATTCCGTGTTTATCTCACAGGTGGATTCAAAAAACCCCGTGAATTAACTTGGGTCACAGGTGTAATTTTGGCTGTGTTGACCGTATCCTTCGGTGTAACTGGTTATTCTTTGCCCTGGGATCAAATTGGTTATTGGGCAGTGAAAATTGTGACTGGTGTGCCTGAGGCTATTCCTGTAATAGGATCTCCTCTGGTAGAATTATTACGCGGAAGTGTTAGTGTGGGTCAATCTACCTTGACTCGTTTTTATAGTTTACACACTTTCATATTACCCCTTCTTACTGCTGTATTTATGCCAATGCACTTTCTAATGATCCGTAAGCAGGGTATTCCAGGTCCTTTATAGAGAGGAAAGATAGATTGAAAATAACTATTCATAACTTATCGTTCCGAATAACGACAGTAATATATCATCGCCAGGAATATTTATTATTCAAAAATGGAAATATCCATAGAAAATACGGTCCTCGGATTTCTCCTTTCGATTTTGGAGTATTATTCATCCAATACAAACAAATAATTGGAGTAGATTCTCAGACGGAGAAGATGGATTATGGGAGTGTGTGACTTGAACTATTGATTAGGCCATGCAGATACTTTCTCCGATCTACCACATAAATATTTCTGATAAAATGTGTCTCTGTCCCAATTTCCTTATCAGAAATAGGAAGTTTAGCACCTGGGTGGAAAGGCATTGGTCAGTTTGTTCCGTTCCAAGAGAATTCTTTCTATGATCGAATCCGAATCAGGAAGGGCTCCGTGAGATCCGGACAATGGGACAATATTTTCATATATTCAATAATTGGACTATATGACTTTACTTCTCCTTTTCATAGTGTGAAAATGCATCCATTTCCCTTGCATCCATTTCGATGGGAAAACTATTGGAGTGAAAGAAGGGATCTAAGGAAGGAGAGAGGCCGGATCAATAACAAGTCAATACCTTGTATGCTAAAAAACTTTTGAGGTCTATTCGTGGTGATAAACACAAATTACAAGGACTAAGATGGTCCAAAAGGCATATCGATCATGATCGAATTTGTGAGCTTACTTGGGTCATGAGCATTTAACTGGAATAATAAAATGACCAATGATGGATGATCATAGACATTATTAGTTCCTATTTTTCCAATTCGTCTTCCATCACGGGAAAAAATAAGTGATATATACTTCCTCCAGTTATTGTTCGAGCCGGATGATAAAAATTGGCATGTCCGGTTCTTTCGGGGGATAGATCCATAAAGATCTACTTATCCCAATAACAAAGAAACCTGACCTAAATGATCCTGTATTAAGGGCTAAATTAGCTAAAGGTATGGGACATAATTATTATGGAGAGCCCGCTTGGCCCAATGATCTTTCATATATTTTTCCAGTAGTAATTTTAGGTACTATTGCATGTACAATAGGTTTAGCGGTTCTAGAACCATCAATGATTGGTGAACCAGCAAATCCATTTGCAACTCCTTTGGAGATATTGCCCGAATGGTATTTTTTCCCTGTATTCCAAATACTTCGTACAGTACCTAACAAATTATTAGGTGTCCTTTTAATGGGCTCAGTACCCGCGGGATCATTGACGGTGCCTTTTCTAGAGAATGTGAATCAATTTCAGAATCCATTTCGTCGTCCAGTAGCTACAACAGTATCCTTGATCGGTACTGCAGTAGCCCTTTGGTTAGGTATTGGGGCAGCGTTGCCTATTGATGAATCTTTAACTTTAGGTCTTTTCCAATCCAATTTGATCCAACTGTCGAATATAAAAATATTTCAATTTTTTTATTCATATATCTAGGGAGTAGTTGCTTTAAGACAAATTATATCTCCCTAGATATACCCATCTTGTCAGATATTTCTTTCGAATATTCCACGAAAGAGAGATATGTCAAAGATTCTCAAGACTCTCCAAAAGAACTTGGGTAAAGGAAATGAAGAGATGAAATGAAACCAACCATTTTATGAACCCGAAACTAATTCCTGGGTGGATCAATTGCAAAAAGTTTTTGTAGAACTTCCAATACCTGTTCGACAGATTCCTTCCCGAAGTGTTCAATTCTCATTAGATCTTCTCGACTGTAATTTAAGAGGTCCAATAATGTATGTATATTGGCTCTTCTGAGGGAGTTATAGGTTTTGGGGGGTAACTCTAATTGGTCAATGAAAATAAGTTGAAATGCTATTTTTTCTTTCGTTTCCCCCGTATCAGTCAATACGTGCGAAAGGGGGAAGGGAAGCATATTAGACCCTTTTTTATTGTTCATTCCATCGATGTTCTGTTCCTCTCCATGCAGGAAGGGAATAAATAAGTCGATCAAATTTCGAGAAGCTTCGTAAAGTGCCTCCCTAGGAGTTAACCCCCCATTCGTCCATATTTCCAGGAAAAGGACTTCTCGTATTTCATTTCCGCTCCCATAGGAATGAATACTATAATTCGCATCGCGAACAGGCATAAAAACAGCATCTATAGGAAAAATTCCGTCCTGATAATTATTTGGACTATGTATAATATATCCGCGATTTTTTTCAATTTGTAATCTGATATCAGAAGTAATTGATTTAGTAAGTCTAGCTATATGTTGTGTAGTATCAATTATTTTCACAGAAGGGGGTAATATGATATCTTGAGCAGTTACATTTCTGGGTCCAACAATATAAATAGAAGCTTCTCGGATTCCGTACGAGTCACTTCTAAATACAATTTCTTTTAGATTCATCAAAATGTCATGTACTGATTCTTCAATACCTATTATCGCGGAATATTCATGTTTTATGTTCTCTAATTTTACACGTGTGATACATGTTCCTTCTACTTCTCCAAGTAAAGCTCTTCGCATTGCGATGCCTATTGTATCGGCTCGACCTTTGTGGAGCGGGGATAGAGCAAAACGGCCATAATGAAGACGCTTACTGTATGCTCTGGATTCGATGCATTTCCATCGTAGTGTCTGAATAGAGACTGAGATTTCATCTCGAATCATACCAAGAATATTTGATCAGATCATTAAATCATTTCTTTCTCTTGAAATTCATTCAATTCTTACACACGTCTCTTTTTGGGAGGTCTACATCCATTATGTGGCATAGGGGTTACGTCACGTACAAAACTTAATAGTATGCCACTTCTACGAATGGTTCGTAATGCTGTATCTCTCCCTCGACCAGGGCCACTTATCATAACTTCTACTCGTTCCATACCCCGATCCATTAATGCACGAATAACATTTTCTGCTGCAGTCTGGGCAGCAAATGGTGTACCTCTCCTTGTACCTTTGAATCCACAGGCACCAGCAGAAGACCAAGAAAGAACTTGTCCCCGTACATCTGTAGCAGTCACTATGGTATTGTTAAAACTTGCTTGAACGTAAATAACTCCTTTGAGTACTCGATGTTCATTCCTACGTGAACCAATTCTTTTTATAGTTTTTGACATATTAATCATTATGAGTTCAGTTCGAAAAATGCATATCGAAATCTATTTACCACTAGATCCGTTAATTGATATAGAAGAGGATTACCCCTGTTTTTGCTTATGTCTCGGATTAGAACAAATTATCATAACTCGTTTCCGTCTACGAATTGGTCGACATTTTCCACAAATTCTACGAATAGAAGCACGAATTTTCATATTTGTGACCCTCCAATTTGCTCATATTACATTTTGTTTCCTGAGACAGAGAGTCTGTTTCATCTGTGATTCTCGATCCCTATCGGATGTTCAAAAGGTGATTCAATCGTTTGAAGATTTGTTGCTAAGTCTATATATTATACGTCCTTTGGTTAAATCATAAGCACTTAATTCGACCTTGACCCTATCTCCTGGTAGTATTCGTACGGAATTACGTCGAATCCTACCCGAAATATGAGTCAGAATCTGACATCCATTATCTGTCAGAACTCGAAACATACCGTTGGGGAGTGATTCAGTAACCAAACCTTCCGCATGGATCAGATTCTGTTTCTTCATCGAATCTCCTCCTCTTTTGATTCAAAAACTTGACTAACGTGCTTGGATGAAGATGAATGGTGTCTCGACTTGCTACGACTTTTCATACTATGGGGATATCTTACAGAATAAATATTTTTGGACAACATTTGGATTAATTACCATACATAACATAAAATTTCTCCTCCAATTTTTTTCTGTCGAGCTTCTCGATCCGTCAAAATTCCTTGGGAAGTAGAAAGAATTACGATCCCCATTCCACCTAGAACTTTTGGAATTTCTCGATAATTAGAATAAATTCTCAAACCAGGTTTGCTGGTACGCTTTGACGTGGTCATATATGTCCTTTTCTTCCTTCTCCGATATTTTGAAGTCGATATCAAAAAATATTTTTGGCCTTCCTGATGTTCCCTAACATCTTCTATAAAACCTTCTCGTAAAAGGATCCTTCCAATGTTCTTGGTAATATTAGTAGCTGTTACTCGAACCGTTCCTTTTTCTACCATGTCAGCGTTTCTTATAGAAGTAATTAGATTGGTAATAGTATCGTTACCCATGACGAACGAATTCTTAGGAATTCCTGGTCTCGATATAAAAGGCATGTTCGATCTTCTTTGAGGAATATGCCTGAGGTGCAATGAATTTAATTGATCCATGTACCATTTGATGAACCTTAAGTCAAAGATTCTTACAAGATCTATCAGTACTTATAATACTTCGGGAGCCAATGAAACTATTTTCGTGAAATTCAATTGTCTCAATTCCTGAGCAACCGGACCAAAAACTCGAGTTCCTTTTGGATTTCCTTCCTGATCAATGACAACGGCTGCATTGTCATCAGATCGTATCATCATTCCATTGTCACGTTCAAATTCTTTACAGGTGCGTATAACTACGGCTCTAACTACTTCCGATTTTTCCAGGGGCATGTTAGGTACTGCTTCTTTAATTATAGCAATGATAACATCACCTATATGAGCGCATTTACGATTACTTGCTCCTAGAACTCGAATACACATTATTTTTCGGGCTCCACTGTTATCCGCTATATTCAAATAAGTTTGAGACTGAATCATTTTTCCTCCAAAATATTTTTTACCTCGGCAGATAACATGAAAAAAAAAGGAAGAGTTCTTACGAACTAGTAATCTTCTTCCACCAGAAATAACTCTTTGATTCTGTATGGATGGGTTGGGTTAAGTAGTAACAAATTGAGTACGTATAGGCATTTTGTATGCAGCTATTCTAGCAGCTGCTCTAGCGACGGTTTCGGATACTCCGCCCATTTCATAAAGTATTCGACCTGGTCTGATGACAGATACCCAATATTCGGGAGATCCTTTCCCGGAACCCATACGTGTTTCTGCAGGTCTCATTGTAATAGGTTTGTCGGGAAATATACGTACCCATATTTTTCCGCCACGACGGGCATAACGATTAATCGTTCTTCGTCCGGCTTCTATCTGCCCAGATGTGATCCAAGCGGGTTCAAGTGCTTGAAGAGCGAATCTACCGAAACAAATGCGATTGCCGCGGTAAGATACTCCTTTCATTCTTCCCCTATGTTGTTTACGAAATTTTGTTCTTTTTGGGTTATAGTCGATGGTTAATAGTATTTTGATCCCATCTCTAATCCAGAACCGGACATGAAAGTTTCTTCTCATCCGGCTCCTCGTGAATAATCAATGTGTAGATAAATGAGTCTATATCTATGCATTACACATATTGTATATAGAATCTAATTTACAGGACGAATAACTCTTAAATTTCCATCCAATGTCTTAATAAAGAATTTCACAGGCGAATATTTACTCTTCCAGTATTTGCTCCATGGGGTCGACTTACCTATAGACTCCAATGAGATTAATTGGTTTTTGGTTTATTTCGCCATCCTATCCAATGAATGATTAAGATTCCTATATGATCTTATGCAGTCATAGGTTCCATCGTTCCATAGCTTCTATCTAAATGCCCAGGTCTTCCCTCCGCAATGGAGCTTTCTTTTCATCTGTTACGGAATCAATTTCCTTAGTTTCCATTGACCCGAAGCTCTTTCTCCTTCATAAACTGAATTCCTTCAATCTTGCTTGAATGAATCAGGATGATTCTTATGCTTTATCACACTGCTTTTTGGAGGGTAAGTTAATGAACCATACAATATTGGGAGAATATTTCTCCTTTTTCTTCTTTTTCCGCATTACCAAACACCTTTCTCGCTTCACGAGAGATCAAACATTTTTTCTCTCCTGGAAGAAAGTATTTACGAGGTGATAGTATCTACCCATAGTTATTGGATCTTGGCAATATGAAGCAATGAGTTAGTCTCTAGTTTATTTATAGAGACCAATCCGTTCTTATTTCGAGTTCTCCATAACATAACTTCGGAAAAGAATGAAAAGCTCGATTCCAACGAGTCGCACACTAAGCATAGCACGGTTCCAAAATGGTAAATCTAATTTCTATTCGATCTGATAGAATTGATGATCCATGATCGGGCAGATTGGAAAAAAAAGACCAATTATTCCTACTCTTCTAAAATCCAAATTTTTATCCCTAAAACTCCATAGATGGTTTTAACCGGATAATAACAATAATCAATCCTAGCCCGAATTGTCTGTAGGGGAACCCTACCTCCCCTGTCCCATTCGACCCGGGCAATTTCCTTTCCATCGAGACGTCCTGCAATTTGGATCTGAATACCTTCTACCTCTTCCCGTTCAGCCAGTTCAATAGCTTTCTTCATTGTTTTTCTGAATGGAACTCTCTTCTCTAGTTGTAGGGCAATATACTCTGCAAGAATATTAGGTTTTCTATAGGGTTTCGCAACTTTTTCTATAGCAATGTGAAGTTTTCGGTCCACAGAATCGAGCATATTTAGTACATCGTTTCTTAATTTTTCAATTCCTTGACCCCTACCTTCTATTAACAACAAGTTGGGAAATCCAATATAGATTTTGACCTTAATCAAATCGATCTTTCTGCGAATCTCTACACGTGCAATTCCTCCATAATTCGAGGAGCTCTTTATATGCGTTCGTACATAGTTTTCAATGCAAGTACGTATTTTTTGATCTTCTCGGAGATCTTTGGAATAATTCCTTTGTTGTGCGAACCAATGGGAACGCTCATTTTGAGTTACACCAAGTCTAAAACCAAGTGGATTTATTTTCTGCGCCATACATATCCTTTTTTTCGGGATTCTATTGACATAATCGGATCATTCGATCTGGAGATTTCCTCCGATACAATAGTTATATGACAAGTGGGTTTCTGTATTGGATAACCGCGTCCCTGAGCTCTAGGTTGAATCCTTTTAAAAACAGCACCCTCATTCACTTCGACTCTACCAACGAGTAAATTGGCTTTGTTCAAACCCATATTGTGATTTGCATTCGCCGCCGCAGAATGAATTAATTGTGATATGGGATAACAGGCCCCATAAGGCATCAGTTCCAATATCATAAGTGCTTGTCCATATGAACGACCACGAATTTGATTAATTACTCTACGCGCTTTATGAGCAGACATACGTATATTTCTCGCCAAAGCTCGTATCTCTGGACCTGGACTATTATTTCCCATTGACTCCATCCTCCCTAATGAATGACAAGTCTTTCTCAATTAACGACGAGATTTCTTATCGTTTCTTGCATGTCCCTGAAAAAGTAGGGTAGGTGCAAATTCCCCCAATTTGTGGTCTACCATACGATCTGTTACATAAATGGGTAAATGTTCCCTCCCATTATGAACAGCAATTGTATGACCGATCATTGCGGGTACAATGACGGATGCCCGGGACCAAGTAACTATTATCTTCTTTTCTTCTTTTATGTTTAGATTTTTAATTTTCCTCAATGAATGATTAGCCACAAAAGGATTTTTTTTCAGTGAACGTGCCATGATCAATTACCTTTCTTTCCTTTTTTTTTTATGGATATCCAACCATTCTTACTCACGTCGACGAAGGATTGAAGCATCACTGTATCTATTTCTCTTCCGACTTTTCTTTCCAAGTGCACTATAGCCCCAGGGGGTCACAGGTTTTTTCCTGCCAATTGGGGTTCTTCCTTCCCCACCTCCATGAGGATGGTCTACAGGGTTCATAGCTACTCCTCTTACCTCAGAACGCTTACCCAACCAACGTTTAGCTCCGGCTTTACCGAAACTTCTATTGTTTGCAGTGATATTACCCACTTGTCCAATTGTGGCTGAGCAGTTCTCAGATATTAAACGAACTTCTCCAGATGGTAATCTTAATGTGGCCGATCGATCTTCTTTTGCGATCAGTTCTGCTACAGCACCTGCCGCTCTAGCCAATTGTCCACCCTTTCCAAGTGTTATTTCTATGTTGTGTATAGCCGTGCCTAAGGGCATATTGGTTGAAGTAGACTCTTATTCCGATGAATAAAAATCCCTTCCCAAACTGTACAAGCCTCTCTCAGGGCATACAGCTTTCTGGATGTATATTATATTCACATATATTGAATAAATATAATCGAGATGAGAAGGAGCATCTATTGTATTCTCTATGTCCCGATTCTCTACATCCTAGGTCTCTCTATTCCATCATCTGGCTTATATTCTTTATGTAGCATTCAGAATGAATGACTTTATCAAATTACGCTAATACTTTCGTATGTTATGGATAACGTAGGAGGCATATTAAACATCTTTTTCTCTTCTCTCTCTTTTTACTTTTTTCCTCTCCCCATCTTTTTATTTTGGGAATTACTACCACTGTCCAGCTCCGAATCCGCCTCTGACCATCAGATCAAATGTGAGTAACTTGTCTTTTTAGAGGGTGCCTCTATCCCATTTTGTTCATGCTTCGGACAAACAATCAGGTCCTCTCCATATTATTATATCTTCGGAACCAATGATCCGATATGAACAATTTTTGAATCCAATCACCTGCTGTCATTTATCCTCAGTTTCCCTTTGGGGTTCGTCCCGTAAAAGTGTCCTAGTTGGATCAGTGATAGATTTATAGGTTTCGCTGTAAACCCAATCGGTTGCTTCCGATCACGTAAATTAATAATTCAAACCGCACTCAGAGGTAGGGCATTTCCTATTGATATAGGAGCTTTTGGACCAGAAAGAATAGTATCTCCAATCATGACCCCTCTGGGATGCAGAATATACATCTTATCGCCATTCTTGTAATGCACCTTGCAAATGTATGCACTTCTATTAGGGTCGTATTCTATGGTTACAATTTCTCCTGATATGTGTTCCTTATTCCGTCGAAAATCAATTTGACGATACAGACGCTTGTGACCCCCTCCCCTGTGTCTTGCGGTAATAATTCCTCTTCCATTACGACCTTTCCCACAATGATGTTGTCCAGAGGTCAATTTCTTCTGCGGGTCCAACTGCACTCTTCCATCGAAACCTGATACAGATCTATTGCGTGTATCCGGAGTTAAAATTCTATATGAACGGATGGCCATTTAGTTTCAAATTTGAAATCTTATTGTTCTGAAAAGAGTGGAATAGAATCACCGGTTCTAAGTGTAATAATCACACGTTTACAACGTATTGGATGTCCTATCATTGACACTCTCTTTCCTCCTTTTTCAGGGAGGCGATAGCTGTTCATAGCTATTACTTTAACATCGAAGAAATTTTCAATCCAATTTTTAATCTTTGTTTTGTTCGATTGCGAATCGACGTTAAAAGTATATTGGTTCCTTTCCAATAGACGAATACTTTTCTCCGTAAGTACTGGATATTTCACTTCATCCATAAATTTTTTCCCTCCTTTTCTTCTTTTTTTTCCCGTAAAGCCTGTAGCTATTATTATATCGGATCATATACCAATTTAATTATACAGATATATCATAGTTTAGGTATGGAAGTTATGCACGAACGTAATGCTCACAACTTTCCTCTGGATCTAGCCGCTGTTGAATCTATTTCAATAGGTGGATAATACTCTGATGGATTGTTATCGTGTATTGCTTAATTGAAGCATACCAAGCCTTTCATTCATTTTATTGAAAGGCTTGGTATGCTTCAATTGTATTGTTTGGTGTTATTCTTCATACTTCTTCCCATTCCATCAATAATGGATATGTGCAGTTCCCCTGCATCCAGCAGGAATTGAACCCGCGAGTTCGCCAATTATGAGTTGGGCGCTTTAACCATTCAGCCATGGATGCTGGATAAAGATCATCAACATATTCATTCTATAATATGAGTATAGACTCAGATCTAAAATTGGGTAGTTCGGGATTGGGACCCATTTACATTCTTTCTCTCATACTTGATTCATGTCAAATATTCTCAATAGACATTCAAATAACATTTCATTTCATTGAATTAATTTGATAATAAGCCATGGACGAAACAAAATATGTGAATCAATTAGAATTGATTGTATTTATTGTTCGGTCCTTTGGTCTTCCACTCATGGTGGGTGGGATAATAATGAAGAAGTTGACGTAAAAATATAAGAATTTGATCTATTTCAAAGGAGTATATTCATGTTCCTATTTCCCTAATATAATACTTTCTGGCTGGATATTTTCATTAATATATAGTCTCATTCCTACCTATTCTTGCATCCTTTATTTCCAGAGCTTTGGCTCCCATTGGTCAAGAACCGGACTACTAGTTACGAATCAAGTATCGAACCAATGGGAAGATACTTGGATCCGATCTAAGATCATTATATGTTCGCTCCAGTTCTTGTTGTTCTTGATGTTGGAACAGTCTCCCTTTCTCTATGGGCTATGAGTTCTAGTATACAGGGTATATCTGCATTTATAGGAGCTTCAATTCTCGTGCTTATTTTCATCGTTGGTTCAGTCCATGCGTGGCGAAGAGGAACATTGGAATGGTCCTTAATTTCCGAGTGGGGGAGGGAAGTACAAAATGACATAAAGCCAATGATGAATCCTATGAAGTTACCTTTACTCGATCAAACAATTTTGAATCCAGATATTTAAACTACCCCAAACGATCTGTCGAACGAATTGGGCCAGACTCTCCAGTTTATGAACGCTCCTTTACAGTATTAATTGTGGTTTCATCAAATTCGCTTCATTAATAGATTCGCGATTCGACTCCGATCGTTACGGTCCGGTACCAAGATCTGGACCTAGACGAGCTTACCTCATTATAACAGCGGGGACTGTGACCATGAAAAAGGCTCCTTCTGTAGTGATATTTCAAATGCGGAACCAAAATATGTAGTTGCCCTGGAGCATGTACTATCACAGAGAAATGTTTGGTACAGATTATTATAGTACCGTTCGCAAAGTAGATAAGTTAATTCCTGTGGATGTCTATTCGCCAGTTGCCCACCTGAACCAGAGGCTATTATAGATGCTATAACGAAACTTCGTGAAAGAAAAGATAGTTCGATGGATATATGAGGCCCGAACTCCAACAAGGAAAGAATAAAATATTTCACTATAAATCATAGGGATCATCATATTGGATCCAGTATTCATACTAGAAACTATGGTCAAAAGTTATTACATCAATCTTATGAACCTCAATTCGAATCTACTTTCGAGATACCCTCTGCAACGTTTGGATCTACTTCAACTCTGCAATTATAGATCTATCATTGGGATAATCTATCCCATTTCGATTCGGATGGAATAGGATGAATAGATTCCGACTAGTGCCGAATTATCAGTCCCACCGTCAAATCTTGACTTCTGAGTTCTCGATCCTACTTTTTTATATGTACAGAGTATCGTGATTCAATTGGAACGGACAGAGAGGGACAATATGAGCAAAGAAGAGGGAGAGAACAGATTGATCCATCTATCTATTTTGATCGGGGTGTCTCCGTATGTAGATATACATCTAGATAGAATAGATTTAGATAGATGGATATGGAGACATGGATATTTACATCTTGCCAGGAACCAGATTTGAACTGGTGGCACGAGGATTTTCAGTCCTCTGCTCTACCAACTGAGCTATCCCGGCTCTTCCCTGTGGATCATCCTGGTACAGGGTTTTAACTTGTGTCAACTAAAAAGAAGTAAAAAGGTATTTTTACTAGTTTTTAGAATGATCTTTATTATTTTCGATCTGGAAGTCACTAATATGATAAAAATGGACTGCAATTGAATAATTTCAAAATGATCTAATCTATGTAGATCATATATCACAAAATCAATTGATCATATGATCAGCTTATTAACAGATCAACTCAACTGGTCATAAGATGGATGAAAAGATTCATGTTCTAATTTCTTCTCTTCATGAAAAAAAAATAGCGAGGTAAAAGAATCGAGAAATTAGAATGGATTCGAACCAATGGAATTGGAGAAGATAGATCAGTCCGTTCGGGAACGAACCTGGGTGGGGATAGAGGGACTTGAACCCTCACGGTCTATAAAGCCAACGGATTTTCCTCCTACTGCAATTTGCATTGTTGTTTACATTGACATGTAGAATTGGACTCTATCTTTATCCTCGTCCAACCATTTATTCCAAAAAATAATTAAATTATTCATCTAGAGTAGATAAGTTCATAATTGGATTACTTAATGTCAAATCAGTACTTCAACTCGAATCTGGCATCTATCTTATGAATAAAATGCTTGGAACGAGTTCTGATCGCCAGTTTTGTCTGATGTTATATAACATCTCTCTCCATTTTTGAGGTGTAAATAGATCGTTCTATAACTACAGTAACTACAGTATTGGACCAAATGAGATTCATTCGTTAGAATAGCTTCCATTGAGTCTCTGCACCTATCCCCTTCCTATCTTAGGAGAAGAAACATTGTCTTCATGAACCGGATTTGGCTCAGGATTACCCATTCAAAATATCCCAGGGTTCCCTGGATTTGGAAGCTATCACTTGGTAGGTTTCCATACCAAGGCTCAATTCGATCAAGTCCGTAGCGTCTACCAATTCCGCCATATCCCCTTCTCGAAGAACAAGATCATACCTTGATCTAATCCTATTATGTAATATCCATCAGCATTATTCATTGGATATTTGCTCAATATTGGGTGGGAGAAATATCCTCCCCTACTCCCCTACTCCTCTTCTCTCCCCTTCTCTATCTCTACCCCAATCGAATATGACTGGGAATCATTATATTATTTATCCATTTGAAATGCAATGTTATTATCCTCCCCTAGTCGATTTGGAAGAGTGAGTAAAACGATCGATATCAATTGACCCTTACTTCTCCTTTCTTTCCCTTGAAAGAATCTACATTCAAACAATGTTCCGTTGTAATCGTAATCTGGATTGCGTCATTGAATCTGATTCGCGCTATAATCGTTAGGATTCCAAAGGAATCTATGGATCTCACCCCAATGAAATGGGGAGTGATATTCCATCGAGCCTGCTTAGCTCAGAGGTTAGAGCATCGCACTTGTAATGCGATGGTCATCGGTTCGATCCCGATAGCTGGCTCTTTTCCGTTCCGTTCCTCTCATTTCCATAATCCACAAAGTTTTGTTAGGATCAAGATGGAATGGAGAATACTCTTACGATCGTTCGTCGGGTCCGTCATGCCATGATCATTTACTCCCAACTAGGAACGGGATGAATGAAATGATTGGAGCTATTAGGATCAATAACAAATTGGAGAAAGATCTTCGTTTTCCATATAAAGAATTCCAGTAGTACTCATACGGGTTATACTATTCTTTCTTCTTTCTAGCACTATTTGTTAATTGAATAAGGAGTTTCTATGTCCCGTTATCGGGGACCTCGTTTAAAAATAATACGTCGTCTGAAAACTTTACCAGGTCTCACTAGTAAAAGACCCAAAAACAGAAAGGATTCTATGAACCGGTCTTCTTCCAGGAAAATATCTCAATATCGTATCCGGCTAGAAGAAAAACAGAAATTGCGTTTTCATTACGGACTAACAGAGCGACAATTGCTGAAATATGTTCGTATTGCTAGAAGAGCCAAAGGCTCAAGGGTCAGGTCTATTGCAATTACTGAAATGCGTTTGGATAAATCTTTTTCGATTGGGTATGGCTCCACATCCGGAGCTAGACAATTAGTGAATCATGGACATATCCGGGTCAATGACCATATGGTAGATATACCAAGTTACCCTTGCAAACCTCAAGATGTGATTACTATAAGAGATCAACAAAGATTGAGAGCTATCATTAAGAAGAATATAGATCTGTTCCAGAGGGATAAATTGCCAAATCATTTGACTTTTCATTCCTTACAATATAAAGGATTCATCAATCAAATAATAGATAGTAAATGGATCAATTTGAAGATTAATGAATTGCTGGTCGTAGAGTATTATTCCCGTCAAGCTTGAATCGAGAATGAAATGAAAGAGAGGGGTGGGTTGGTTGCTGGGCATCTGGAAATTATGTTCTTCTCCCTTCTTTTTCCCTTCCCCGAAGGAGACATTTTATAATCCTTACGTACGTTACTTGTTATCCGCGATACTTTTTTTTTATTGCTTCTTAAAATAGTCTTTACTTTTCCCATACCACGAACCGATGTTCGTTCTATTTTCTCTATTACAAATAGAGGTAGATTGATCCTGGAATTAGGAAATAGTCCTATTGGGATTCAATAGATTGGAAAAACAATGGATGAGAAGAAAATAGATAGTAGGGCGAAGATACGGAAAGAGAGGGATTCGAACCCTCGGTAAGCAGAAGCCTACATAGCAGTTCCAATGCTACGCCTTGAACCGCTCGGCCATCTTTCCTATGAGATCTCTTGGTTCTAATTAATAAAATGAGTCAATAGCAACTTCCTTACGAAACGAATTCTTTTTGTTCGGGTACGAACAGTTCAATCTTTCGGAAATAAATAGATAATAAATAAGGTAATGATTCAATCCCCCCCCCGGAAAGACGAAAGGACATTTTTTACAACTTCCTCTTATTTTAGGAAATCCTCAATCATCCCGGTTAATCCGACGTATTCGGATCGCCTAATCAAGAATTTAAGACAGATTAACTGATCCATTCCATATTATGATAATATATAGATCTGTAGTGATCATCTTATCAATTGTATAAGAACTAATTCTTTGGCAATGATCCTGTGTCATGATGACTATATTTTCCCGATATTCTTTTATCTATATGGATAAAGCACACAATTGCTGGGTAGGCATTTCATCCTCATTATGCAATGCTCGATCGTTTAACTCTTTCTTTGTTCGGATCATAATCGAACTGGACTTCCCGAGTTTACCCAATCTATTATTCTTTCAATACGAGCCTTTTTCCATTATTATTCATGTTACTAATGAACAATTATTCAATTTATTCCCTATCTATTCTAATTTTAAAGAATAGATTGGAATAGATTGGAATAGATAGAATGAGAACATATTTACGATTGTAAGGAAATCCATTTTATGGTATTGTGCACCAGAAAAAAATTTCGTTCATGGAATCATTTGCGTAAGGGAATGAAGGAAATTATCAAATCTGTAATTGACTATGCCTAGATCTCAGAGAAATGACAATTTTATTGATAAGACCTTCACAATTGTAGCAGATATATTATTGCGAATAATCCCGATGGCTCCGGGGGAGAAAGAAGCATTTACCTATTACAGAGATGGTGTGATTTGATATTTTTTCCGTTCTTCTTTTTTGGGGAAAGAAAAGGTAAGGTATTCGGGAATAAAAATTGGGTAAAATAAAACTTACGCTCAGTGAAGGTGAGTTCTGGAGATAGAACAATTCCTTCTGTCGTGTATCCCCGGTCAATGCACCTTTAGATGCTTTCATCTCCTGAGGATTTTAGTACCGAGCGAAAGGTTACACCTATGCAATAGGCCTTGCTTGTATAGTTGAACCTATTTGATAGGCGCGCATGAGGGGAGAAAGCACTACGTATGGAAATCGACAACACAAAAGCTTCGTTATAGCCCATATGCATTACCCTTTTCTGAAGGGTAGTGAGAATGGTTGGGACAACAAACATCCATCTCGTTTGTACTTCGGATACCCTTATAATGGAACCATCGGAGATTGTTGAAGTGATTAATCCCCGGAGAATACAGGGCGTTAAGAACAAAGAAATTGTTAGAGGTTCCATTCCTAGTAGTAAGATCCTTGGTATTTGGAAAAGAATCTTTGCAAGAAGGATGGCTAGAGATTCATTGGAAATACACTAGCCCCTGTTAATTCATAATATTGGGTCAGAATCTTTTTTTTTTTTTTTTCAATTCCACGGATTACTCCCCATATTACCTACTGTAAAGAAAGGAGGAGCCGTATGAGGTGGGAATCTCATGTACGGTTTTGAAGCGGAGATCATTTCAATGGAATGAACGACCGTAACGAATGTCAGCTCAATCGGAAGGGGAATATGCGGAAGCTTTACAAAATTATTATGAAGCTATGCGACTGGAAACTGATCCTTATGATCGAAGTTATATACTATATAATATAGGTCTTGTGCATACAAGTAATGGGGAACATACGAAGGCTTTGGAATATTATTTCCAAGCATTAGAACGGAACCCATCCTTACCACAAGCTCTTAATAATACGGCCTTGATCTGTCATTACGTGCGACTATCTGTACCATAGAATAACTTAGTTAATAACTGAGTAAGGACAAAAGAAAAGGCTTTCTACATATGCACCGTCCCAAGTAACGGTATTTTATCAGCTGTAGCGAAAAAAACTCTCATAGGAGCCCGAATATGAATAGATAGAGCCTAAATATTCCATGGATAATAAATTCAATTGATGATGGAAGCACCATAAAGATCAATTATTGAAAGAAGGTTCGGGCTGATACGATCAAATCTGCTCATTGACAAGAATCAGGAATCAACTTATGTAATAGAGTTGATCTACTAAGCTATTGAGCAGCGGTGTAGCATCAGATCCTAAAGATGTGAAGTACTCCAGCCAGAGAGTACTCTCCAAAAATTCTATACGGAACTGAGATAGTTACCTTGCAAAAAGACTTTGATTTGGACAATCAATCTGAAGTATAGAAAGAGATATACTTCATCTTTTTGAGGGTAGGAGAAAAGATAGAACCTGATCATTGAATTGATTGGAAGTTAAATCAGAAACTCATGTCATTGACTTTTTTTGGTCCTTTGGTTAATATGAACTCCCAATGAATCATCTCCAATTCTTTGGAAATTTTGGTAGAGGACTAAAGAATAGTGGATTGAGCCGTATGAGGTAGGAAACTCTCAAGTACGGTTCTGAGGGAAGAAAACTTTTCCAAGTTTACCTATCCCGACCGAGGAGAACAGGCCATTCGACAGGGAGATCCTGAAACTGCGGAGGCTTGGTTCGATCAAGCTGCTGAGTATTGGGAACAAGCTATAGCACTTGCTCCGGGCAATTACATCGAAGCACAAAATTGGTTAAAGATTACAGGACGCTTTGGAGAATGAGAGTTTCTATTATTGGGAAATCGTTTTCATTATTGAATATCTGACTCGAAATCAATGGGATTTTTCCAGAATATTCCCAAAAATTAGATTCTATTTCGTCGACATCTTATAGGAATATATTTACAATATAAAAAGAATACCTTTTCTGATTCTGGATTGTTGACGGATCTTCTTAATAGGGGTAAAATCCATCTGGCTGGATATTTTTTTCATTAATGATCCATGAATAACGATTTATAATGGATGGCCTTTTATATGGGACATACGGAGGAGTATCAATAGATGGATAAATAAATATATATATATATCCATATATACAGATATATTTATTTATCCATCTAGAAACGGTGTAGTGTAATAATCACCGTTGCTTTTTTAAAATTACAAAAAAAAGGCTTTTTCATGCAAAAAAGCCCGCGGTCCATTGAGCACCTCAAAAGATATGTCATAATAGAATTGAACACCTGCCTCAGATTGACTCCCGTATCATAGTCGCTCCAGTCATAAACTAGAAAATAAAGGGAGAAACGAGTTGAGATATATCTCTCGTAAGTTCACTAATTGCTATTGGCAGGTTTCTTATTATTTAAGTCCCGTCCGAAAAGAGGAGAATTCAATGACCATTCGTTCACCGGAACCAGAAGTAAAGAAAGTAAAGGTCGTAGTGGATAGAGATACTGTAAAAACATCTTTTGAAAAATGGGCCAAACCTGGTCATTTCTCAAGGACGCTAGCTAAAGGTCCTGATACTACCACTTGGATCTGGAACTTACATGCTGATGCTCACGATTTTGATAGCCATACTAATAATTTGGAAGATATTTCTCGCAAAATATTTAGCGCTCATTTTGGTCAACTAGCCATCATCTTTATTTGGCTAAGTGGGATGTACTATCACGGCGCTCGTTTCTCCAATTATGAAGCATGGCTGGCTGATCCCACTCACATCAAACCCAGTGCCCAAATAGTTTGGCCAATAGTAGGCCAAGAAATATTGAATGGGGATGTAGGTGGAGGTTTTCGAGGGATACAAATAACCTCTGGGTTCTTCCAGATTTGGCGAGCATCTGGAATAACCAGTGAATTACAACTTTACTGCACTGCAATTGGTGCATTGATCTTTGCAGCGTTAATGCTTTTTGCTGGTTGGTTCCATTATCACAAAGCTGCCCCAAAATTGGCTTGGTTCCAGGAAGTAGAATCCATGTTGAACCATCATTTAGCAGGGTTACTAGGACTTGGATCTCTATCTTGGGCAGGACACCAAATACATGTCTCTCTACCCATTAACCAACTTCTAGACGCTGGAGTGGATCCTAAAGAGATACCACTTCCTCATGAATTTATTTTCAATCGCGATCTTTTGGCTCAACTTTATCCCAGTTTTGCTAAGGGAGTGACCCCATTTTTAACCCTGAATTGGTCGGAATATTCAGACTTTTTGACTTTTCGTGGAGGATTAAATCCAGTAACGGGGGGTCTGTGGTTGACCGATACTGCGCATCATCATTTGGCTATTGCAGTTCTTTTCCTGATAGCCGGTCATATGTATAAGACCAATTGGCGCATTGGCCATAATCTCAAGGACCTTTTAGAAGCTCATAAAGGTCCATTTACGGGGGAGGGCCATAAAGGTCTTTACGAGATCTTAACTACCTCGTGGCATGCTCAGCTAGCTGTTAACCTAGCTATGTTAGGATCTTTAACTATTGTTGTAGCTCACCACATGTATTCGATGCCTCCCTACCCATACCTAGCTACTGATTATGGTACCCAACTCTCTCTGTTCACACATCATATGTGGATTGGTGGGTTTATCATAGTTGGCGCTGCTGCACATGCAGCGATTTTTATGGTAAGAGACTATGACCCGACTACTCAATACAACAATTTATTAGATCGCGTTCTTAGACATCGTGATGCAATTGTATCACACCTCAACTGGGTATGTATATTCTTAGGTTTCCATAGTTTTGGTCTGTATATTCATAATGATACTATGAGCGCTCTAGGACGTCCTCAAGATATGTTCTCAGATACTGCTATACAATTACAACCTATCTTTGCGCAATGGATACAAAACACTCATGCTTCAGCACCTGGTTCAACAGCTCCTGGTGCAACAGCGAGTACCAGCTTAACCTGGGGAGGTGGTGATTTGGTGACAGTAGGTTCCAAAGTGGCTTTGTTACCAATTCCATTAGGAACCGCGGATTTTTTGGTACATCACATTCATGCATTTACTATCCATGTGACTGTTTTAATCCTACTTAAAGGTGTTCTATTTGCCCGTAGCTCCCGTTTAATACCTGATAAAGCGAATCTGGGTTTTCGCTTTCCTTGTGATGGACCTGGTAGAGGAGGAACATGTCAAGTATCTGCCTGGGATCATGTCTTCCTTGGTTTATTCTGGATGTACAATGCAATTTCGGTAGTAATATTCCATTTCAGCTGGAAAATGCAGTCCGATGTTTGGGGTAATATAAGTGATCAGGGAGTGGTAACTCATATTACGGGAGGAAACTTTGCACAAAGTTCCATTACGATTAACGGGTGGCTCCGTGACTTTCTATGGGCACAAGCCTCTCAAGTGATCCAATCTTATGGTTCTTCATTATCTGCATATGGTCTTTTATTTTTAGGTGCTCATTTTGTTTGGGCCTTCAGTTTAATGTTCTTATTCAGCGGCCGTGGGTATTGGCAAGAACTCATTGAATCTATTGTTTGGGCCCATAACAAATTGAAGGTTGCTCCTGCTATCCAGCCCAGAGCCTTGAGCATTGTACAGGGACGTGCTGTAGGAGTAGCTCATTACCTTCTGGGTGGAATCGTCACAACATGGGCGTTCTTCCTGGCAAGAATTATTGCAATAGGATAAAGGCTAGGAGGATTTGAAAAGTATATGGCATCAAGATTTCCAAAGTTCAGCCAAGGCTTGGCTCAGGACCCAACTACTCGTCGTATTTGGTTCGGTATTGCGACCGCACATCACTTTGAGAGTCATGATGATATTACCGAAGAACGCCTTTATCATAAAATTTTTGCTTCCCACTTTGGTCAGTTGGCAATAATCTTTCTGTGGACCTCTGGTAATTTGTTCCATGTGGCTTGGCAAGGCAATTTTGAAGCATGGGTACGCGATCCCTTACATGTAAGACCCATTGCTCATGCAATTTGGGATCCTCATTTTGGTCAACCAGCTATAGAAGCCTTTACCCGAGGAGGTGCTCCCGGTCCGGTCAATATTGCTTATTCCGGTGTTTATCAGTGGTGGTATACCATTGGCTTACGCACTAACGAAGATCTTTATGCTGGAGCTCTTTTCTTGCTATTTCTTTCTGTCATCTTTTTAATAGCGGGTAGGTTACATCTACAACCTAAATGGAGACCAAGTGTTTCATGGTTCAAAAATGCCGAATCCCGTCTCAATCATCATTTGTCAGGACTCTTCGGAGTCAGTTCTCTAGCTTGGACAGGGCATTTAGTTCATGTCGCTATTCCTGAATCAAGGGGAGTGCACGTCAGATGGGATAATTTTTTGGATGTATTACCGCATCCCGAAGGTTTAGAACCGCTTTTCACAGGTCAGTGGAATCTCTATGCTCAAAATCCTGATTCTAGTAGTCACTTATTCGGTACCTCCCAAGGGGCGGGAACTGCTATTCTAACTTTTCTCGGAGGATTCCATCCACAAACTCAAAGTTTATGGCTGACTGATATGGCTCATCATCATTTAGCTATTGCACTTGTTTTTTCAATTGCTGGTCATATGTATAGAACCAACTTTGGGATTGGTCACAGTATGGAAGATATTTTGGAGGCACATGTTCCTCCAGGAGGCCTATTAGGACGCGGACATAAGGGTCTTTATAACACAATCAATAATTCTCTTCATTTTCAATTGGGTCTTGCTTTAGCTTCTTTGGGGGTTATAACTTCCTTGGTAGCTCAACACATGTATTCTTTACCCCCTTATGCATTCATAGCACAAGACTTCACCACCCAAGCTGCATTATATACTCATCATCAATACATTGCCGGGTTCATTATGACAGGAGCCTTTGCTCATGGAGCTATATTCCTCATTAGGGATTATAATCCGGAACAGAATAAGGATAATGTATTGGCGAGAATGTTGGAGCAGAAAGAAGCTATAATATCTCATCTTAGTTGGGTTAGTTTATTACTAGGTTTCCATACCTTGGGACTTTATGTCCATAATGATGTTATGCTTGCTTTCGGTACTCCAGAAAAACAAATCTTGATCGAGCCCATATTTGCTCAGTGGATACAATCTGCTCATGGTAAGACGTTATATGGTTTCGATATACTCCTATCTTCAACAAGTGGTCCATCATTCGATGCAGGTAAGAGCATATGGTTACCCGGTTGGTTAAATGCTATTAATGATAATAATAATTCATTGTTCTCAACAATTGGTCCTGGAGACTTTTTGGTTCATCATGCTATTGCTCTAGGTTTGCATACAACTACATTGATCCTAGTTAAAGGTGCTTTGGATGCGCGTGGTTCCAGGTTAATGCCAGATAAAAAAGATTTTGGTTATAGTTTTCCTTGCGATGGTCCGGGACGGGGTGGTACTTGCGATATCTCGGCCTGGGATGCTTTTTATTTAGCAGTTTTCTGGATGTTGAATACTATTGGATGGGTTACTTTCTATTGGCATTGGAAGCATATAACATTATGGCAGGGTAATGTAGCACAATTTAATGAGTCTTCCACTTATTTAATGGGATGGTCAAGAGATTATCTATGGTTAAATTCTTCACAACTTATTAATGGATACAATCCTTTTGGTATGAACAGTTTATCTGTTTGGGCGTGGATGTTCTTATTCGGGCATCTTGTTTGGGCTACTGGATTTATGTTCCTTATTTCCTGGCGTGGATATTGGCAGGAACTGATCGAAACTCTTGCATGGGCCCATGAACGCACGCCTTTAGCTAATTTAGTTCGATGGAGAGACAAGCCAGTAGCCCTTTCCATTGTTCAAGCACGATTAGTTGGATTAGCTCACTTTTCCGTAGGTTATATATTCACTTATGCAGCTTTTTTAATTGCCTCTACATCAGGTAAATTTGGTTAATTCTTCTTCATCAATTTCTCTGTGGGGTATTGTCATTGATACAATGACAATACCCCACAGAGAAAAAGTAATCAACATAATATTACTCCATCTAAAATCTGATCTATATTTTGATTCCTGGTAGGTAATAGTACCAACTGAACTATTATGGCGAGAAAGAGTCTCATTCAGAGAGAGAAGAAGAGACAAGCACTGGAACGGAAATATCATTTAATTCGTCAATCTTTGGAGGAAAAAAGCAAAGTGTCATCATTGGATGACAAATGGGAAATTCATAGAAAATTGCAATCTTCACCACGTAATAGTGCACCTACACGTCTCCATCGACGTTGTTCTTCGACTGGAAGACCTAGAGCCAACTATCGAGACTTTGGATTGTCCGGACACATACTCCGTGAGATGGCCCACGCATGTTTATTGCCCGGGATAAAAAAATCGAGTTGGTAGGAAAAGAAAAAAGTAATTGAAGTTTCTTGTGATAATGGGATATAGTACCCCTATCCCTATATAGGGATAGGGGTACTATATCCCATTATTGTTTTGTGTACCCATTCTGATTATGATATAAATCAATGGTGCGGAGTAGAGTAGTCTGGTAGCTCGCAAGGCTCATAACCTTGAGGTCACGGGTTCAAATCCTGTCTCCGCCAGACCAGAACATACGAAGTATTTTGGTCCGGAAAGGATTGCTCTCTCACTTATAAATTTATAATTGAATTATAAGTGAGGAAAAGAAACGATCAATACATGAACTATTCTTTTTCATATTCCATGTGAAGGGCGGGTAGCGGGGATCGAACCCGCATCTTCTCCTTGGCAAAGAGAAATTTTACCATTCAACCATACCCGCATTTCAATTATATGAATATATAGATATTCATATAATTGAAATGGAAAATACATATATGTTCAATCCCATTCGTAAGTAGATACCATTTTTGAATGGTCCAATTATTAATTCAATTACGGATATGGAAAACCCCTCCTCCTTGGGCCTGAAGTAAAAGGCCCTTCAGAAAAGCTATAAAGTCTCCGGGAGGAGGGGGAGGGAGTGTGAACCTAAAACATCTAGAACATATCTAAGATATGAAAGAATTAAGGATACCTACAAAAAGGACTGATCCGATCCATAATGATACACCCGAAAATACAACATTTTTGCTACTTGACCAACCATCGGGAGAGGCAAGTGCAACAGGTACACCAATCACTAGTAAAAATGAAATAGCAATTAATGCAAACACAGCCGATTGGAAAGCAATAGTCATGGTTGTGATCTTACAAGCTCCCAACAGATTGAATAGACTATACCATCCGATCCCCAATTTTCAATTCTGATCAAATGCACTATGGAAAGGATTTGACCATAAATTGATCGAGCTTTCAAACTTTTTCAATTTGATATTTGAGTGTGAGAGGAGAGGGAAATTCGTTTCTTTTTTTTCCATTCCAGATGATGAAAAATCATCATATGTCACAGGTATAGTTGGTATCGACCCGACTTTATGCTTATAGTTAGGGATTATACGAAGGGGTAGAATAGAAGTTGTCCCCGGGAGAGATGGCCGAGTGGTTAATGGCTCCGGTCTTGAAAACCGGTATAGATAAAAAAACTATCGAGGGTTCGAATCCCTCTCTCTCCTTTTGTTTTTCAACAATTGCATTTACCGGTCCAATAAAAAAAAAAAAGAGAATAGCTCGGCTGTATATAGCCGAGCTACAAGGATCCAGTTGGAAAAAGAGTATTTGAAAAGACTCCTATCCCGCCGATATGGGAGATAGATGTAATGAAATTGAATCGATTTTTCTTCCATCTGGTTTGATCTATTGTTTCAGTTAAGAGGAGTCATGGAAAGGACAGGTTCGAAATCACGATCAATCCCTTTCTCAAATCCTGCTGCAGCTGCACGAGCCCTTCCCGCATGCCACAAATGACCTACGAAGAAGAAAAATCCTAGAACGAAATGGGAGGTGGATAACCAACTTCGGGGAGAGACATAATTCACCGCATTGATTTCGGTAGCTACACCACCCACAGAATTTAAAGAACCTAAAGGAGCATGAGTCATATATTCTGCTGAACGTCGTTCCTGCCAAGGCTGTATGTCTTTTCTCAACTTGCTCAGATCCAAACCATTAGGGCCCCTTAGGGGTTCCAACCAAGGAGCACGGAGATCCCAAAAACGCATCGTTTCCCCTCCAAAGATAATTTCTCCAGTCGGAGAACGCATAAGGTATTTACCTAAACCAGTAGGTCCTTGGGCAGACCCCACACTAGCTCCAAGACGTTGGTCTCTAACTAAAAAAGTAAACGCTTGAGCTTGAGAGGCTTCTGGGCCGGTGGGCCCATAAAATTCACTGGGATAAACGGTATTGTTGAACCAAACAAAACAACAAGCAATAAAACCAAAGAGGGATAGAGCCGCTAAACTATAGGACAAATAAGCTTCTCCGGACCATACGAATGCACGGCGAGCCCATGCAAAAGGTTTGGTTAAGATATGCCAGATACCACCGAAGATACAAATGGAACCTAACCATACATGTCCTCCAATTACATCTTCTAGATTGTCCACGCTAACGATCCATCCTTCTCCTCCGAAAGGAGATTTCAGTAAATAACCAAATATAGCACTTGGGTTAAGTGTCGGGTTCGTAATTTTTCTTACATCTCCACCGCCGGGAGCCCAAGTATCATATACACCTCCAAAATACAAAGCTTTTAGCACTGGAAGAAAAGCACCAACACCTAGCAAGATTAGGTGAATACCCAAAATTGTGGTCATTTTGTTTCTATCTTTCCATACATAGCCAAAGAATGGAAAAGATTCTTCTAAAGTTTCGGGTCCTATGAGTGCATGATAAATACCACCAAAACCTAAAACCGCAGAAGAAATTAAGTGAAGTACCCCAGATACAAAATATGGAAAAGTGTCCACGATTTCCCCACCAGGACCGACTCCCCATCCTAGAGTAGCTAGATGGGGAAGCAGAATCAATCCTTGTTCATACATAGGTTTTTCCGGTACGAAATGAGCCACTTCGAATAGGTTCATTGCTCCGGCCCAGAATACAATTAATCCGGCATGAGCCACGTGAGCCCCAAGCAATTTACCCGACAAATTGATAAGTCGGGCATTACCGGCCCACCAAGCGAAACCAGTGGTTTCTTGATCACGACCAGCTAAAGCTATAGTTCCATTAAAGAGCGTTTCCACGGGGTAGGACCTCCTCAGGGAATATAAGGTTTTCATGAGGCTGATCTTGAGCCGCCATCCAAGCACGAATACCTTCGTTCAGGAGAATATTTTTTGTGTAGAAAGTCTCAGATTCAGGATCTTCTGCTGCACGGATCTCCTGGGAAACAAAATCATAGGCACGTAAGTTTAGAGCTAGACCAACTACTCCAATGGCACTCATCCATAAACCGGTCACTGGCACAAATAACATGAAGAAATGTAACCAACGTTTATTGGAAAAAGCAACCCCAAAAATCTGGGACCAGAAGCGGTTAGCAGTGACCATGGAATAAGTCTCTTCGGCTTGAGTCGGGTTAAAAGCACGGAACGTATTTGCACCATCACCATCTTCAAATAAAGTATTTTCCACGGTAGCACCATGAATAGCGCATAGAAGAGCAGCACCCAATACTCCGGCAACTCCCATCATATGAAATGGATTCAAGGTCCAATTATGAAAACCTTGAAAGAAGAGGATAAAACGGAAAATAGCTGCTACACCAAAACTAGGTGCGAAAAACCAACCGGACTGTCCCAATGGATAGATCAAAAATACAGAAACAAAGACAGCAATTGGAGCAGAGAATGCAATTGCATTATAAGGTCGCAATTGTACAGATCGAGCAAGTTCAAATTGACGTAACATGAAACCTATTAGACCGAAAGCACCGTGAAGAGCAACGAAGGTCCATAGACCACCTAATTGACACCAACGAGTCAAATCTCCTTGTGCTTCGGGACCCCATAATAGCAGCAAAGAATGTGCTAAACTATTAGCAGGAGTAGAAACTGCGGCAGTTAGGAAATTACAACCTTCCAGATAGGAACTGGCCAATCCGTGAGTATACCATGAAGTCACAAAGGTTGTACCCGTGAACCATCCACCTAAGGCAAAATAGGCACAAGGAAAGAGCAATAGACCGGACCAACCCACAAAAACGAAACGGTCTCT